ACTGTAGTAATAATTAGCTAAAATTCTACGAACGGAGAGACTTGAACTCTCACAAGAAACCTTACTAGAGCCTAAATCTAGCGCGTCTGCCAATTCCGCCACGTTCGTAGGTGGAAAATAAAAAATATTAAAGACAAGAATAATTATAATCTACTAAAATAATTATTCGTTATCTTTACTGATAAACTATTCTTCCGTTGTAGTCTGTTCAATTTTACCGTCATTATTTTCATCTGTGTTCTCTTCAACTTTTTTCTTTTTAGGGTCGAATAAAAATGTTGAACGTTTTTTTACTATGGATTTTGCCAGATTTAAAGCTTTATCTGCGGCTGTATGTCCTTTAAACTTCCAATTTGATAACCTAGTTCTTCCCTTTGCTTTTGAGCGCCTTTTTTTAGGTACAGCCATTCGAGTAATACTCCTCGTTGCATTTATTTTTAGATCATAATCAAAACCATAATAACAATCTATTTGTTATTACTAGACTATATAATAATAATTATTATAGTTGACTACATATATGTATACCTAAATTTTATTATTCTTGTCAAGTGCAAAGAAAAACAAACTGTTAGGTTAATTTCATTTATATTAAACTTTCTGTAAAGTATTATATATAAAAAAGAATTAATACGTTTTCAAGATTAAAATATAGTTTTTTCCTTATATGAGAAGTGAGTAAAATAAATTATTTTATCTTATTCACCTTTCATATTATTTATTCATTTATTTTAGCGCGAAGCTAATTTGTTGAATTGTTGTAATGCTACCCGACCAATATTATATAATGCCCAAGATGCTGCTGCTATCACAGGAGAAAAAACAAATACAAGACGTATATCCATACTAATATCCCTAATAAAAAATTTAATAGATTCTCCCTATAGAAAAATGAACTATTTCTCCAATATAATTATATTATTAGTCCACTTATAAAATGTTTTATTGTTAGGACCAATAACACTTAATATAAAAATTATTACTATTAATAACCTTTATATAGTAAAGTTAATAAGAGTATACTAGCTATGTATGATAGAAAAACTTCTTACTCTAAACATTATTGTCTAGTATCTATAAGAATTATGTCAAATACTAAGATTTGATTTTAAATACTTTAGTTATTATTCTTTAAAAGTTAAACCATATTTATTGAAATTTTATATTCTTAATAATATAATGGTTTGATCTACCACTGAAATAGGATTATAATCTCTAGTATAAAATGTCTATAAAGATTCGGAGTATATTAATGTAAAATGAAATATTTCCCATTTAGCCTTGAGCAATTAAGAATTATTCAAGCAATAAAAAATGAAGCCACCATAAAGCAAGCAGCTAAAAAATTATATCTTTCACAACCAGCACTTAGTTTACAAATTCAGAAACTAGAATCTGAGATTGATTCTCCAATTTTAGATCGAAGAAAAAAACAAATTTTATTTACTTTTACAGGAGAATTAATATTAGATTACGCCGATAAAATTTTAAGATTATGTGAAGAAGCTGATAAAGCTATTGTTTATTTTAAAAAGTTAAAGAGGATTAGTTTAACCATTGGCTCTAATGAAATAATAGGAACATATATATTACCAAAAATTATTGACTTATTTTGTAGGCGCTATTCATATACACATGTCAAGCTAGAAATTGATTGTACTAATTGTATATCTTGGGATATTGTCAATGGTAAAGTTGATATAGGAATTGTTGAGGAAGAGGAAATACCTAAGGAATTATATAACTCACTATATAGTAAACCTTATTTCAAAGAAGAAATAGTTTTAATTTTACCTAAATCTCATGAATTGAAGGATGCTTATAGTATAACTAAAGAAAATTTATATAATTTAGATTTTATTACTCTAAAACCCAATTTTTTAGGCAGGAAATTAATGGATGATGTTTTAAAAAAATTTAATATAGAGAGTGACAAATTAAAAATAAAACTTGAACTTAATTCTGTTGAAGCTATTAAACGTGGAGTTCAAGCGGGATTAGGGGTTTCATTTGTATCTATTCTTATGGTTAAAGATGAATTATATTCAAAACGTCTGAATTCAGTAATGATTGATGATAGAAATATTAGTAAACATTTAACATTACTTGTTAACTTAAAAACCCATAAATCACAATTATCGGGGAAATTTTATAAATATTGTTTTGCTATATTAAAAACGCGTCTATATATCAAGTTTCTTAATTTAGATTATTAGTTAAGTGGTTTTTGAACATCTTAAATTTTTAAGATGTTCAAAAACCACTTAACTAATAATCTAAATTAAGAAGTATTAAATAAGCAAAACTAACGCCTCCAAATGCGCCAATAAAAAATCCCGAAGTGAATTGGTTCCAATTTTTACCATTCAATAAATCATTTTTATTAATTACCTCAGATTCTTGAAAAGTTACTTTCCCGTACATAGCTAAGCAAACGGTTAATATTGTTACTAAAGCTACGGAAGATAGAAACCCGATTAAAAGTGAAATTTCAGATGCTCGTAATGGGCCTAATTTTTCAAAAGGTCCTAGTAATAAATAACCATGTGCCATACCAATTTCTAGCCCTCGTAAAAGCGGAGATAGCCCTTTTCTATAAGCTGGTAAACTACCTAAATAAGCTTTTGTTGCTGCTGATGAAGTTATTGGTGTTGATAAGTGCCCAACCGAAGGGTCATCGTTGTAAGGTTTAATAAAACTTGTCATAAGTATTTTGTAAAACTTTATTATATAAAAATATTTATATCTTTTTAAAAGAGAATAATTTAGGATTCCAGTGAATGAGAAATTTTATTTTTTGAACCAGTTGAGCCAATTAAATTAGTGTATTTTTTGGTTTTAGATATATAATAGTATATTATATCATTTTTTATAATTTTTAGCCAAGGAAAAAAAATGAGTGTTCTTATCGATTACGTTTTATTGCTAGGTATCGCCTTTGTACTTGCATCTGGTTTGTTTTTAGGACTAAAAGGAATTAAATTAATTTAATTCCTTTTAGTCTTGTTGAGATTTAAATTTAAATTAAATTTAGAATTTTAGTCTAAGCATTTATAAATTCTATACTGTTAAGAAAATAAAGAAAGAATTATGAGTACTGAGAAAAGTAATAACTTATTAAAACGTGATATTGTCATTGGTTCGAGACGTTTTAGCAATTATTTCTGGACATTTATTTTATTTTTTGGAGGATTAGGGTTTTTACTTACAGGTATTTCAAGTTATTTGCAAAAGAATTTATTATTTTTTATTAACTCAACGGAATTATCCTTTTTACCTCAAGGTCTGGTTATGACATTCTACGGAGTTGTTGCTATAAGTTTAAGTATATATATTGGGCTTACCATTTTTTGGGACGTTGGCAGTGGGTATAATGAATTTGATAAGCAAAATGAATTGATTAGAATAGTAAGACGTGGTTTCCCAGGAAAAAATCGTCAAATATTATTAGTATATGCGTTCAAAAATATTAAAAGTATTAAATTAAATATACAAGATGGTATTAACCCTAAGCGTGTTATTTATTTATGTACAAAGGATCAACGAGAAATTCCCCTAACACCTGTGGAACAACCCAGATCTTTAGAGGTTTTGGAAAATGAAGCATCTGAATTAGCAAGATTTTTAAATATTAATCTAGAAGGACTTTAATTTATTAAAATTAGTCTAGATAATATTTATTTTTAAACTACTTATTTATTTATTTATCTTTTAGTTAGAATAAAACTAATAAACATAAATAAATTATATTATAGTAGGTTATAAATGCGAGCATAGTTTAGTGGTAAAACCATAGCCTTCCAAGCTATTGATGCGAGTTCGATTCTCGCTGCTCGCTAACAAGAAAGATTTCCACTTAAAAACTTTTTAATCTAATTATAGTTTAAGAGAAAAATAAGATTTTACTAGGAATGAGAAATAACTTTGTTATACTTATAAACAAGAAAGGTATAATATATTTTTATAAAATGGAGAAAGTTTTAAAATGTCTGGTGGTTCAACAGGGGAACGTCCTTTTTCTGATATCATAACAAGTGTACGCTATTGGATTATTCATAGTATTACAATTCCTTCTTTATTTATTTCTGGTTGGTTATTTATAAGTACTGGTTTAGCCTATGATGTTTTTGGAACTCCTAGACCTAATGAATACTTTACACAGGACAGACAACAAGTTCCGTTAGTAAATGATAGATTCAGTGCTAAGCAAGAATTAGAAGACTTAACAAGAGGATTATAAAAAAATATATAAAATTTAGGAGAAATACGTGACTAGAAATACAAATCAACCTGTAGCTTACCCTATTTTTACTTTTCGTTGGCTTGCTATACATGGTTTAGCTGTTCCAACGATATTTTTTCTAGGTGCAATTACATCAATGCAATTTATCCAACGATAGGAGTTTATTCAATGACAGGTCCAAATCCTAATAAGCAAGAAGTTGAAATAAGTCGTACATCTTTATACTGGGGTTTATTATTATTTTTCATATTAGCAGTACTTTTCTCTAGTTATTTCTTTAACTAAGGTATTTTGTAATTACTAGGTAGAATTTTTATAAGGTTAAGAAAAGATATAGGAGCAAGAGAATATTATGGCAGGAACAGGAAGAATACCACTTTGGTTAGTCGCATTAGTTGGTGGCCTAGGAGTTATAGTCGTTGTAGGTACTTTTATTTTTGGTTCTTATTCTGGGTTAGGGTCTTCACTTTAACAATCAATTGCTATGGGCTTATTGTTTATCTATATTGAAAAAGACACCATTGAATAACTTTCGAAATTCCCAAGGTTCTCTAGAGAACCTTGGGAATTTCGAAAGTTATTCAATGGTGTCTTTTTCAATATAGATAAACAATAAGCCCATAGCAACGGCAGGAAAAACTAGCCCAACTAAAGGGACTAAAATTGAAGGTAAATAATTAATTAACATAATATATTTTATTAATAAATTTTGTAGTAAACGATACTAACACATAGATTTAAGACTAAATTTAAAGTATACAAATGCATTCAACAAAAAGTGAAAATTTTTATAATCGTCTAAAAGAAATGCATAACTTTGCAGAAATCTACGCTAAACAAACTAATACCTTTTTTTGCTTAGACCCTTCAATAACTTCTGTAATTATTACAGGGTTAGCTACTTATAAAGATAATTATGGCGTTCCGTTATGCCCTTGTAGAAATTTTCGTAGTGAAAAAGCTGAAATTGAACTAAATTATTGGGTTTGCCCTTGTGTTTCAATGCGCGAACGGAAAGAATGTCATTGCAAATTATTTGTACAACCTAATGACTCAAGCGCCTCAGAAACTCAAAAAATTAGCCTAGATACTATTTATAAAAATTTATAAATCAGCTTTTTTTGCTATAAAAATAATAAGTGGGCCTGATACAATAATTAGTGTTGCAGTAATTACTTGACCAATAACTTGCCAATTCATACGGTTGTTCTCCTGAATAATTATCTAGGTATTTTTTCATACATAAAAATGTAAGTACTTATTATTATTAATAATACTTATTTAAACCCTCAAGACTAAAAAATCATTTATTGATACTTCTATTATAATTCAAACTAAGAAATAAAATAAAAACTAAGATACCTATTTTTATTTTCTTACAAAAGTACCGTAATTATTTTTCAACATTTTAAGTGAGGTATTGAAAACCAAGTTTAATAAATTATGGACAAATAGAAATTTTTTACGAAAAAATTATATATTTAAAATCTGTAATTCGATTAACTAATAAATTTTTAAACAATCAATAAATATTTTTACTAAGGAGTGAAGAGTATATGGAAATAGCAAAAAGCTTTGAAAATCTGTCTCTAGAAAAAAATTTAAACTTAAAGCAAGTTTATTTAGATACACAAATAAAAACAATAATTGATATATTAGAAGAAGAATTAGTGGGTTTAATACCTGTTAAAACAAGAATTCAAGAAATTTCAGCATTATTAGTTATAGACAAATTAAGAGAAAATCTAGGGTTCACAACTGGAAATCCAGGTTTACATATGTCTTTTACTGGGAGTCCCGGTACAGGGAAAACTACTGTTGCGACACGTATGGCTGATATTCTTTTTAAGTTAGGGCATTCAAAAAAAGGACATTTATTAACTGTAACTAGAGATGATTTAGTTGGGCAGTATATTGGACATACTGCCCCAAAAACTAAAGAGGTCCTAAAAAAAGCAATGGGTGGTCTTTTATTTATTGATGAAGCTTATTATTTATATAAGCCAGATAACGAAAGAGATTATGGAAGTGAAGCAATCGAAATTCTTTTACAAGTTATGGAAAACCAGCGTGATGATTTAGTAATTATTTTTGCAGGGTATAAAGAACGCATGGAACAATTCTATAGCTCTAACCCAGGTTTATCGTCGCGAATAGCAAACCATGTAGATTTCCCAGATTATTCTCCAGAGGAATTACTTATTATCGCTAAAATGATGCTGGAAGAGCAGCAATATCAGTTTTCTCCTGAAGCTGAACCAGCATTTTTAAATTATATTTTAAAACGTCGTGAACAGCCACTATTCGCAAATGCTCGAAGTATAAGAAATTCTTTGGACAGAGCTCGAATGAGACAAGCAAACCGTAATTTTGATAGTGGCGGACGTGTACTTACTAAAGCCGACCTAGTTACAATAACAGATGCGGATATTACAGCTAGTAGTGTATTTAGTTTATAATAAAGGAATGGGAATCTGATTAAGTAATTTTCGCATGGTTGGAATTTACTTAATCACATTTCTAAGATATTGTAATAATTTGTTTTATAAATTATAACTATACTAAATGGTACTTTAATACCTAATGTTTGTATACAGAAAATTATTTATATATTTTAATTTTACTAGAAAATATAAAAGATTTAATAGAATCTCAATTAATTTGACACTTCCCCTGAGCCTTTTTCCCAGCATTTATTTATCTCTTTAAAGTGCTATAATAAATTATCCATTACTTCTAGTATACTTTTTTGTTGTTTCCATTCTACAATCAAAATTGATTATAACTTAATAAAAATCTTATATAACATATTGCTAGAATAGAGGGTTGGTCTCTTTCTTTATAGACTTTATAGATCTTGTTTTAAGTTTTAAGTATAGATGACGTAGAAAAAGTATTTTTATTTCTCATTATTTTCAAGTCATTTTAACTAATATGTTATATTACAATAACTGAATTATACCCATCTTAAATTAGAATAAATTTTTTTGTTTTTAAAAAACACTTAGGAATATTAGAGTATAAATACATTATTAAAGTAAATAAAGTAATAAGAAGTATAAAACTTCTTATTACTCTAGCGATCGTTGGATCTATATCTCGTCTTTACCAAAAAAGGTAGTTAGAGATAAAATAATAATACAGAAATAAATCTGATTATTTTAATTGCATTAACCAATAACAGAAGGAGCAGAAATCGCAACAGGAAGAATTTCGTTAGATGCTAAATCTAATGGGAAATTATGAGCGTTACGTTCATGCATTACTTCCATACCTAAATCTGCACGGTTGATGATATCAGCCCATGTGTTAATAACACGACCTTCACTATCTACAACAGACTGGTTAAAGTTAAAACCATTTAAGTTAAATGCCATAGTGCTAACACCTAAAGCTGTTAACCAAATCCCAACTACAGGCCATGCTGCAAGGAAGAAATGTAAAGCTCTAGAGTTGTTGAAACTAGCGTACTGGAAGATTAAACGACCAAAGTAACCATGTGCAGCTACAATGTTGTAAGTTTCTTCTTCTTGTCCGAATTTGTAACCGTAGTTAACAGATTCAACTTCACTTGTTTCACGGATTAAACTTGAAGTTACTAAAGAACCATGCATAGCACTGAATAATGAACCACCGAAAACACCAGCAACACCCGCCATATGGAATGGGTGCATTAAAATATTATGTTCAGCTTGGAAAACGATCATGAAGTTAAATGTACCAGAAATACCTAAAGGCATACCGTCAGAAAAACTACCTTGACCGATAGGGTAAATTAGGAATACCGCAGAAGCTGCTGCTACTGGAGCAGAAAATGCTACGAAAATCCAAGGACGCATACCTAAACGGTAGCTAAGTTCCCATTCACGACCCATCCAACAAGCAACACCGATTAAGAAATGGAATACGATTAATTGGTAAGGACCACCATTGTATAACCATTCTTCAACTGAAGCAGCTTCCCAAATTGGATAGAAATGAATACCAATTGCGTTTGAACTAGGTATAACAGCACCACTGATGATGTTGTTACCGTATAATAAAGATCCAGCTACTGGTTCACGAATACCATCAATATCTACAGGAGGTGCTGCGATAAAAGCGATGATGTAACAAGAAGCAGCTGTTAATAATGTAGGAATCATTAAACAACCAAACCAACCAATGTATAAACGGTTTTCAGTACTAGTAATCCATGTAGCAAATGTTCCCCAATCTCTTTTTTCACTTTCGCGTCTTTCTAAAGTTGCAACCATAATAGTTTTTTTAAAATAAGTTTTAATTCTTCCCAGGTAACTTATATTTTTCAAAAATATTTATAATTTTTACCAATATATAAGTTAATAATAACCTGTTACTAACTATTGTAGTTATTTTGTATAGTAATAAATTGGAGAATAGTAATAGTTTTATGTTTATAAATGTAAATTCGAATAACGTTGTTTTTAAACTTTTAAAGAGATACCTTTATTCTTTATAAAATTAAATATAATTAATTAGTATTATCGGTAACTTCGATTACTATTACAATAATGTAGATTAATACATTAGATTGACAATTAAAATTTTATTACGTTATAATACAATGTAATCTATAATTGATTATTAGTAAACCTGAATTTATTTACTAAGCATTAATTTTTTAATCTTTTAAATTATCAAAATAAAATTTCTTTATAATAATTATTAGCTATGTCACATTCCGTAAATATTTATGATACTTGTATTGGTTGCACACAATGTGTTCGTGCTTGTCCTACGGATGTATTAGAGATGGTTCCTTGGGATGGTTGTAAAGCAGGACAAATTGCTTCAGCTCCTCGTACAGAAGATTGTGTTGGTTGTAAGCGTTGTGAAACAGCTTGCCCAACGGATTTTCTAAGTGTTCGTGTTTATTTAGCCGCTGAGACAACGCGCAGTATGGGATTAGCATACTAACAATATAGTAGCCAAATCTAGTTTATATATAAACTAGACTTGGCTAATGTGTTATTATGTCACTAATAGTATAGTGGGTTGCTAACTCAATGGTAGAGTAATCGGCTTTTAACCGAAAAGTTCTGGGTTCAAGTCCCAGGTGACCCAATTATTATTATTAAGACGTTAAAAATTAAAAATTTTAATAATTAATTAAGAAAATTTCTTATTTTGTGAAAATTTTATATTATTATTATATAATATAAAACATAAATATCTATTGTTACTGTATTAAAAATACATAATTAGGAATAATTAGACTTAAATTATATCCCAGATGTACTATTTTCTGGTTTTTTCTCATTTACTACAGAAGTTTGTTTTGGCTGTCTATGTCTAGGCAATGAAATTTTATATTTTGGTTTTTCTTTTGGTTTTTCTTCTTTTTTAATCTCTTCTTCTTCTTTTTTAATAGTTTTTGCTATTGAAACTTTAACTTTATCAAAATCAACATCTACTAAAATATCTACGGGATCATCATCATCATGATCTTTCTTATAACGTAAATACTCAAGAGAAACCTTGTCTTCAACTAATTTTACAAGAGCACGACGTAAAGGTCGAGCACCATAAGTAGGGTTAAAACCTTCTTCAATTAGTAATTCCATCATTCTAGGAGTTAAAGATAATGAGATTTCTTTCTCTGTTTTCACTCTTTCTACTAAATCTTTTACCATAATAACGGCAATTTGCTTAATATTATTTTTTGTTAGTTGTTCAAAAACGATTATTTCATCAATACGGTTTAAAAATTCTGGTTTAAAGAATGCTTTAAGACTTTCTCCAACAGTATTACATAATTGAGCGTATTTTGTTTTTTTGGTATCCCCTGTTTCCCCACCAAAACCAATTCCTTGAGAAGCTAAATCATTATTCTGGATTGCTTTAGACCCTAAATTTGAAGTCATTATTAATATTGTATTTTTAAAATCAATAACTCTTCCTTTAGAATCTGTTAAACGACCATCCTCAAGAATTTGAAGCAATAGATTAAATACATCTGGATGGGCTTTCTCAACTTCATCAAATAATACGACAGTATATGGCTTACGTCTGACAGCTTCTGTTAGTTGTCCTCCTTCGTTATAGCCAATATAACCTGGAGGAGACCCAATTAATTTAGCTACAGTGTGGCGCTCCATAAACTCTGACATATCTAAACGAACCATAGCATCTTCTGCTCCAAAAAAGAATGACGCGAGAGTCTTTGTTAATTCAGTTTTCCCTACGCCAGTAGGACCTGAAAAGAAGAAACTTGCAATTGGACGTTTCAGATTTCGCATTCCAACTCTAGCTCTTCGTACAGCTCGAGCTACCGCTGAGACAGCTTCTTTTTGTCCAATTACTCTTTGGTGAAGAACATTTTCTAATTCTAGTAACCTAGTATTTTCATCCTTGGTAATTTTTGTCACTGGAACACCAGTCCATAACGCCACAATTGAAGCAATATCTTGGGCTCCAACTTTTAACCTTTCTAATACTCCTTTTGGTACAATTCTTTTTTGTGCTTTTATAATAGCACCCATTTGGGCACGTAAATTCAATTCATCATCTCTAATTTCAGTTGCTGTTTCAAATCTTTGTTCTCGAACAGCTAGATCTTTATTATCTAAAATATTTCGTAATTCTTTATCTAAAATATGCACCGCTTCAGGAAGACGATAATTTACTAAACGAACTCTTGCACTACCTTCATCAATTAAATCAATTGCTTTATCGGGTAAAAACCGATCAGCTATGTATTGAGCACCTAAATTAGCTGCTGCCGTTAAAGCTTCATTTGTAATTTCTAATCTATGATGCTGCTCATAACGTAGTCTTAAACCCTTTAGAATAGTTATAGTTTCTTCTATACTAGGTTCATTTACCCAAACCGGTTGAAAACGACGTTCTAAGGCTGGGTCTTTCTCAATATGTTGACGATATTCATCAATTGTTGTAGCTCCTATACATTGTAATTCTCCACGTGCCAGGGCAGGTTTTAAAATATTCGCAGCATCTAATGCTCCTTCTGCTGCACCAGCTCCAACTAATGTATGAACTTCGTCGATCACAATAATTATATTTTTTTGTTCTTTTAATTCTTGTACGATTCTTTTTAAACGTTCTTCAAATTCCCCACGATATTTTGTTCCTGCTAATAATAATGTAATATCTAAAACAAATACTTTATGTTCATGCATTTCGCTAGGGACTTCCCGTTGAACAATTCTTTGTGCTAAGCCTTCAGCTACTGCTGTTTTACCGACTCCAGGCTCACCAATTAAAATTGGGTTATTTTTGCGACGTCTTGATAAAATTTGTATAACACGTTCAATTTCATTTTGTCTACCAACAACAGGATCTAATTTTGCTCGCTCAGCTGATTCTGTTAAATCTGTTGTATACTCTAGTAAGTTTGGAGCTGTTAAAGAAGCTCTATCTAAATCATCAAAAAGAAATAAATCCTTTGTCTGGTTTTGATCCCCTGCTCCAACATTAGCCAATACTTTTGAAGACCCAGATTCATGGTTTTTATCTAACTCATTAAGTACATAAGCTTTAATTCGGGGTATATTCGCACCTAAGTTTTGTAAAACTTTTGAGCATATACCATCTGTATCATTTAATAATGCTAAAAAAATATGTTCAGTGTTGATATAACTATGATTTAACTCCTTAGATTGTTTTATCGACATCTCCAATACCTTTTTTGCTCTCGGGGTAAAGGGGATCTCTATTGCAACAAATCCTGTTCCTTTACCTATAAGTCTTTCCACTTCTATTCGAACTTTTCTAATAGTAATTCCATACTCTCTAACAGCATTAGTGGTTACACCACAGCCTTCACCTAATAAACCTAAAAGTATTTGTTCGGTCCCTACAAAATTATGCCCCAAGCGTCTGGATTCTTCTTGTGACATCATAATTACTTGTAAAGCCCGTTCAGTAAATCTTTCAAACATAAATATACCTCCCAAATTGGTATTAATTAATAAAACTATAGACTGCTTGAATCTCTCTATAATTTTAATATTATTTAAAATAAGAAAAATTCTACTTTTAAGCAATATTAATTTTAATATTATTTAAAATAAAAAAATTCTACTTTTAAACAATATCAACATACCATTGTATAATGAAGAGCTAAATTTTTCAAGAGGTGAGTCAAATAGAGAAAATCGTGGAAAACTAAATACCAGAAAAGACTACCTTGATCTTCAAATGAAAAATATATTACTATATAATAGTAGTGATATAGATATATCGTTATTATTAATAATTATCATTTAATAAAATACTTTTACTTAAATTAAACTATGGCAAAAAATAAAGGTGCTCGGATTATAATAACCCTAAGATGTACAAATTGTAAAAAAGTATCAAATGATAATGGAAAAACAAGTATTAATTCTAATCAAGTGGGAATGGCCAAAAAAAGACAAAAAAAAATCGATTCTACAACAACAAAAAATCGTAGAAACACTCCAAATAGACTTGAATTAAAAAAGTTTTGTCCTAATTGTAATTCACACACAGAACAAAAAGAAATAAAATAAGGAGAATAATATGCCAAGTAATGAAAATAAGGGAAAGCCGACAAAAACGAGACGTCAACCATTTAAACTTAAACCAAATGAGACAATTGATTATAAACAAGTTGATATTCTTTTATCGTTTTCGACAGAGCATGGTAAAATTAAATCTCGTCGCTCAACAAATTTAACATTAAAACAACAAAGACAACTTTCAAAAGCTATTAAAAGAGCAAGATATTTACATTTATTACCTTTTGTTACATCAGTAGAAAATTAATGTTCTTAGAATATTAGCTTAAATGTTATAATATTTTTAAACTATACTTTTTCTTTACTTTTTCAAGAAATAAGATATAAAAAATATAAAAACAAAGAAAATATGAGTCGTTCACAAAGAAATGATAATTTTATCGATAAGACTTTTACGATTATGGCCGACATTATTTTAAAAGTTTTCCCAGCAAGTAAAGAAGAGAAACAAGCTTTTTTTTACTATAGAGATGGTATGTCAGCACAATCGGAAGGTGAATATGCTGAGGCATTAGAAAATTACTACGAAGCATTGCAACTTGAAGAAGACCCTTATGATCGTAGCTTTATTTTATATAATATTGGTTTGATCTATTCTAGCAATGGTGAATATTTAAAAGCTTTGGAATATTATCACCAAGCTTTAGAATTAAACCCAAATTTACCGCAGGCGTTAAATAATATTGCTGTTATATACCATTATCAAGGTGTGAAAGCTTCCGAGAAACAAAATATTGATATCGCTAAATTACTTTTTAATAAAGCCGCTGAATATTGGAAACAAGCAATTAATCTTGCTCCAAATAATTATATAGAAGCACAAAATTGGTTACGAACAACAGGTCGACTTTCCGCTTAAAAAACTTTAAATATAAATATACGTAGCTTTTCTTAATCGAAATTTATTGATCTTTTTTTTATTTGCACAATCTATATAATTCCAATTTTTTAGTTTAAAATAAGACTCATTTTATTTTTGTTTTTAAGCTTAAATAAAATTAATTAAAAAATGTTCAGGTTTCATTATTATTTAATAATGCAAATAATTAAAAAATGACTGAAAAAACAATAACGAATGATAAAAATGTTAATACAGGTTATATAACACAAGTTATTGGACCAGTTATCGATGCAGTCTTTTCTTCAGGTATATTACCAAAAATTTACAATGCTCTTGAAGTAGAAGGTAAAGAAGGAGTTATTATTTGTGAAGTACAACAATTATTAGGGGATAACCGAGTTAGAGCTATTGCAATGAGTGCTACTGATGGTTTACAAAGAGGTGTTAAGGTTATTGATACTCAATCTCCAATCCTAGTTCCTGTAGGTACACCAACGCTTGGTCGTATTTTTAATGTTTTAGGACAAACTGTAGATAATTTAGGAGATGAAATTGGTAATGAAACATTACCTATTCATAGACCTGCGCCAGCCTTTATAGATCTTGAGACTAAACCAGCTATTTTTGAAACGGGTATTAAAGTAGTAGATTTATTAGCTCCTTATCGCAGAGGTGGTAAAATTGGACTTTTTGGTGGTGCCGGAGTAGGTAAAACCGTTTTAATTATGGAACTAATTAATAATATTGCTAAAGCTCATGGTGGTGTTTCTGTTTTTGGTGGGGTAGGTGAAAGAACACGTGAAGGTAATGATTTATACATGGAGATGAAAGAATCCGGTGTAATAAATGAAAAAAATTTATTAGAATCTAAAGTAGCCTTAGTTTATGGTCAAATGAATGAACCACCAGGTGCACGTATGCGTGTAGGATTAACTGCTTTAACAATGGCTGAGTATTTCCGTGATATTAATAAACAGGATGTTTTATTATTTATTGATAATATTTTTAGATTTGTACAAGCTGGTTCAGAAGTTTCAGCCTTATTAGGACGTATGCCTTCAGCTGTAGGATACCAACCTACTTTAGGTACTGAAATGGGAGCTTTACAAGAACGTATTACATCAACTACTCAAGGCTCGATTACTTCTATCCAAGCTGTTTATGTACCTGCGGATGACTTAACTGATCCAGCCCCAGCTACAACTTTTGCTCATTTAGATGCAACAACTGTATTATCTAGAGGTTTAGCTGCTAAAGGAATATATCCAGCTGTAGATCCTTTAGATTCAACTTCAACTATGTTACAACCTTTAATTGTTGGTGATGAGCATTATAAAACAGCTCAGTTAGTTAAAGAAACATTACAACGTTATAAAGAACTACAAGATATTATTGCAATTTTAGGAATCGATGAACTATCTGAAGAAGATCGTTTAGTTGTAGATCGTGCTAGAAAAATTGAACGTTTTTTATCACAACCATTCTTTGTTGCAGAAATATTTACCGGTTCTCCTGGTAAATATGTAGATTTAGAAAACACGATTAAAGGTTTCAATATGATTTTAGGTGGAGAATTAGACGATTTACCTGAACAAGCTTTTTATTTAGTTGGCGATATTAATGAAGCAATCTCTAAAGCAAAAACTTTTAATAATTAATTAGGGAATTTTTCAATGAGTTTAAATATTCGTGTAATTGCTCCAGATGGATTAATTTGGGATACTTCTGCCGATGAAGTAGTTCTACCTAGTCTTACAGGTCAATTAGGTATCCTTACAGGTCATGCTCCTTTAATTACTGCTCTTGAAATCGGAATTCTTAGAATTAAGGTTAATTCATCTTGGACACCCATTATTGTTCTTGGGGGTTTTGCTGTTATAAAAAATGATGAAGTTATAGTTCTAATTAGTGGAGTAGAAGAAATTATCAAACAAGATTACGCTGAAGCAAAAGAGTTTTTAGTTACAGCTACAAAAAATTTGGATTTAGCAGAAACAACTAAAGAAAAAATTGATGCATCACAAGAGATGAAAATAGCATCATCTAAGTTACAGGCTTTTAAATTTATAGAGTCTTAAAGCATTAATAAAGATTTTTGTAGAAACTATGAGAGAAAATGTTAAAACATTAAAGTTTAAATTTTATTCCATGACGGATATTATTAAGACTTCACCACGTTCAATTACAGAATTATATTTTAACGAGCATTTTGATGAACTAAGGCAAAGGTTGTTCCATATTTTAAGTTTTTTATCTTTAATTACATTTTTTACATTTTATAATGTGAAATTATTAGTTAAAATTTTAGAAAGTCCTGTCGCGAATATACAATTCTTTCAACTATCTCCAGGTGAATATTTTGTTTCGACCTTAATAATATCATTTTATGCGGGTGTATTATTTTCTACCCCATTATTATTAAGTCAAACACTTTTCTTTTTTAGACCTGCTTTAACTAAAAATGAAAAAAATATCATAGTAGGTTTATTGATTAGTTCTATTGTCTTATTTGTTTTAGGATTACTCTTTTCTTACTTTCTTTTGATTCCTGCAGCCTTAAATTTTTTTATTTTTTATGGCTCAGAAGTTATTGAGCCTTTTTGGTCCTTTACTCAGTATTTTAATTTTGTTTCTACTTTGTTTTTTAGCACAGGATTAGTATTTCAAGTACCAATTATTCAAATCATACTAAGTTTATCTAGGATAGTTGACCCAATAAAAATGTTAAATTATTGGCGACCGATGATACTTTTTTCTACAATATTGGGTGCTGTATTGACCCCCTCAGCAGATCCTATAACGCAATTATTGTTATCAAGTGCTTTATTTTTGTTATACTTTTTAGGAAGCATAACATCAATTAACTTAGTAAAAAAAGAGGTTATATAGAGGTTATATAAAGATAATAAGGACTTAAGTCCTTATTATCTTTATATAACCTCTATATAACCTCTTTTTTTACTAGAATCTCTTTCTATCAAGGATTATCAATTAAAAACTTTTTAATTTACCTTATTTCAATATGGAACTTTTGAAAAGACTAATGAAGTTTATCATAATAAGCTTTATTTTTATCATTAGTAGTCTTACACTTTCTGTTAAGATGTCAGAAGCCTATCCAGTTTATGCTCAACAGGCATATACAAACCCCCGTGCAGCAAATGGACGGATTGCATGTGCAAATTGTCATTTAGCAGAAAAACCGGTGCAAATAGAATCGCCAAAAGCTATATTACCAAATAAAGTTTTTGAAGCAGCCGTAAAGATTCCTTATGCCAAAGATGCCAAACAAATTCTAGGTAATGGTCAACTGAGTGGATTAAACGTTGGGGCTGTTGTTATCTTACCTGAAGGTTTTAAATTAGCACCAAAAAATTTAATATCAAAAGAAATTCAAGAAAAAAGTAAAGGGGTTTATATCTCTCCTTATAGTTCAACTCAGGATAATATATTAGTAGTTGGTCCAATTGCAGGTGATACACATCAAGAAATTATTTTTCCGATTTTATCCCCTGACCCAGCAACTAATAAGAAAATCAATTTCTTAAAATATCCAATTTATGTTGGGGCAAATAGAGGTCGAGGACAAATATATCCTACTGGAGAAAAAAGTAATAATAATATTGTTACTTCCTCTTCTGAAGGTCAAATTGCAGAAATTCAGACTTTAGATAAAGGTGAAACTTCAATAACTATAGTAGGTTCTACTGGCACAGAAACGAAACAAACGATTCCAAAAGGATTATCATTAGTAGTTTCAAAAAAAGACACTATTAAATTAGATCAACCTTTAACAAAAGATCCTAATGTTGGCGGGTTTGGGCAGACAGATGTAGAAATTGTTTTACAAGACCCAAGTAGAGTTATTGGTTTCATAATCTTTGCTTTTTCTGTATTGTTTACTCAAATTTTCTTCGTTATCAAGAAAAAACAATTTGAAAAAGTTCAAGCGGCAGAATTAAAATTTTAGTATTGCCTTTTTTCAATAAACTAAAGAAAAATAATTTTTCTTTAGTTTATTAAGAACCTATATAGTATCAGTTTTATAAAGAATAAAAAATATATTAAACTTTGTTTTTAAAATTAATTCTGGGGACTTTTTATGTCATAGCTATAGGTATACTCCCCTGCTTGTTGTTTATCCTCACCTCGAAATTTTTGTTGATATTCATAAAATCGGTCTCTGGGTTTTTTAGAAATTAGCGGTAAATTTATTTTTTTAAAACTTTTCGAAGAGGGTATAAATAATATTTCACCATTTTTTGTATCAGTATTATTCCAAAAACTTAAAAAATCACCCAACCCCATAGATACAATTTTAACATTACTAGCGATATCTAACAAGATTGTATCACTCTCAGATAAATAAGCAGTTTCACTACGTTCATCTGGCTCAAGATACTCATGGAGTTCTTCAGCGATACGTGGGAATAAAAAGCGTTGGTAATTTAATTCATATTGAGGTTTCAGATGTGTACGCGATTTTAGTAATCTATACTTCGTTAACCATAATTGAATTTTATCCATTCTGGTTTCTGGAAACGCATATTTATTTTGTAACGTAAATGAGTCATCGAAGTAATCAATATTTGTTAAAGGATAATCCTTCTGGTTACTAGAATTCTCAATAAACCTTATCTTTTTAAAAGGTTCAAGAATTTCCTCAAGAACTGTTATTAATAAATCTTGTGCTTCTTCTAAATTAGAAAAAACCGGAATGATATTTTTGCTTAATAATTCGTCCGTATTTTTATAAACTAAGTCTTCTATTTCTGCTAATCTTAATTTTTTTTTTTCTTTATTCCAAATATCATCTAACTCAATAGTTTTGATATTATTCTCTAATATGTCTTTAAATGTTCTATTAAAGCTTGCTTCATTTCTTGGTGTCGTAAGGTAAGGATCAGCATTTGTAAATATTGTATTATCAAGAAATGCGTAATCATACTCATATTCACTCAAAAAATAATAAAGCATTCTTTCTTTTCCTGAATCATCCACTATCATTTCTGTAATTAATTTTGACTCATCTTCTTCCTGCTCTTCTATAGTTAAATCTGGTACCTCTAAATTCCCATTTCTTCCATATTTTTTTGGTAAAAGTAAAGCTTCTAAAGGTAAATCTGGGAAACTTCCATATGGAGCCTCAACCTCAAGTGCATGTTCTAATATAAAGGGTCTATTGCCTGGTCTGCCCTCTATGAACCCTTTCTTATTAAGATCTGCCTCAGTTCTCATTAAAAAAGTACCTGCTCTCGCTGATATAGCTTTCCCATAAGAGGAATTTGATAAATCATCAAAATTATTAATTGGTACAGCAACTAAAAATTCTTTTTCGTCTACTTTTATCGATTTAACAATAAAATAAACCTGAATTTTATTAAGTTTTTCCTTAGCGTTAATGCTTTGATTTTTAACGCCAATCTTAGTTTCTTTAGGGCTTTCATTAAAATTACCTAAGTTATCAGGTCCTTCACTTCCATCATTAATACCCCAAAGATCCATTTTTTCATTTTCTTCACTCCATAGATCATTTACATTAAAATTGCTATCAAATAAACTTTTATCACTCTCAATAATCTCAGCTGATATACGACTTGACACATTAAAATCACTAGGTACGTTCTTAGGCACGAAATTTAGGTTCGTCATATTTTCAACTCATTATTTTTGATTATAAAGTACCCTGATTTTATATTTCTTAAAAGATAGAAGAAGAAACAATAATATATTATTCCTTAAAAAAACAAACTGTATTAATAACATATAAAGTTATAAAAATACAGTTTGTTTATTTTTTAGATAAAATAATTTAATTGTATTTAAAAGACAGGGAATGTTAACGCATCAGGATAAAAACGATTAGCTTCAATAATAAACCCAGCAGTAAATGTCATCCATCCAACAAATAAAACAGGTGCAGTCGAAAGATATTTTAAAAAATTGTCCATGTTGTTCGATACCTCTTAATTTATTATATATAGTGAAATTTTTATTTTAAGAATATTACTATCTCGGCGATACAGTAATTTCAGAATCAGGAACTAAAAAATTTCCATTAGTGAATTCTTGCCAAGCTGATACTGGCCAAATAAATCCTGATGACATAATTTTTAATGCTAATGGTACATCCAGGATAATTTCTTTTTCTGTTGGATTTGAAGTTTCACCCACTGTATTTAGATAACTACGACCAGCCCAACCTATCCAACCACTTATGTATAAGAACATCATTCCTGGGATTACGAATTCAACAGCATGATCCCATCTTCCATCTGTGATAAGATGAGGTAAGCCTTCTTTACCGCATAATAACTCAGAGTTCGAGTAACGAGTAAATCTTTGCTTAGTTCTAGTAATTTGTTGTTCTAAAGCCAATGCTGGAGGAGACCCAGGCTCATATTTTTTAACCCTTACTTCTAATTTTTTGACACTAGCATCGAATCGCTTATTAAAAGGTGCTGATTCACTACATTTTGTTAAACCTGCAACATCGGCAAATGCTGCTAACGGTATGCTGAGAGCTAAAAAAAATATTAATACTGATTTCTTAAAATTAAACATTAATCTGAATAGTAATGAAAAACTATGAGTTTTAATAAAAAATAAAATTTTCATGCTATATATATATAGTTTATATATACAACATGTAAATAAGTATATAAATATAATATAATATATTATATTATAGTATAATATATTATTTTTGTAAAATTCAAATTAATCTGTTAACTTTCCACAAATTTTTGATTATCGACGATCAGTATAAAGCTGAGAGCCGATCTTTTCAAGTTTTTGATTACGGCGAAGTGGTCGCGTTACTAATTCTAAAACTTCAATAGCATTTGTAAAACCATGAATTTGAGCAAATGTAAATTCAACAGACCATTTTGTATTAATACCCCTTGCTTCTAATGGATTTGCATGTGCCATACCAGTGATAACTAAATCAGGTTTCATATCACGAATTCTATCTACTTGATTATAATTATCAGGCTTTTCAATAATAATCGGAATTGGGATATTTTTTTCTTTACAAGTTTTTTGCAATAATTGTAATTCAGCTCCTTGATATCTTTTATCCATATAAGGTATACCAATCTCAAAGACAATCATACCTGATCGTATTAAAAAACGGGCTAATGAAATCTCTAATAAATTGTCACCCATAAAGAATACACTTTTACCGTCAATCAAACTGACATAATATTTTAATTTTTCCCATATTTCATTTTCTCTTTCCTGTAACCCTTTAGGTTCAATACCAAAAACTGTACAAATCTTTTCTAACCAAGCTCTTGTACCATCAGGTCCGATTGGGAATGGAGCACCAATTAGTTTACATTTTCTTCTTCGCATTAATGTTGTTGCAGTTCTACTTAAATATGGATTTACTCCACAAACATAATTGCCTTCATTAATAAGAGGTAGCTCAGTGTAACGTTTTGAGGGTAGCCAACCTGAAACACGAATACCTTGTTTTTTTAATTCTAAAGTAAGCTGATTAACAACTGGGTCAGGTATAGAACCAAACAAAATAAGAGGTATATGTTCAATATAATCTTTATCGGGTGAGATTACTTTTTCTAATTGATTTTCTGGCTGCTTTGCATTTGGTCGTTGTGCTAAAGCAGCTAATACAGTATCCTCTCCTTGCGTAAAAGCATAATCAAGACCGTTTGCTCTTGCAACTACAATTGGTAAGCTTATTTCTGCTTCTAATTTTGGTGCAATACCTTCTAGATCCATTTTGATAATTTCTGTTGTGCATGTCCCAATCCAAAATATTACACTAGGGTTTCGGTCTCTTTTTACTTGTAAACATAAACGTTTTAACTCTTCATAATCACTTAGTTGTGCTGAAATATCACCTTCTTCTAGTTCAGCCATAGCGTAACGAGGTTCGGCAAAAATCATTACTCCCAAAGCATTCTGCAAGAAGTACCCACAGGTTTTTGTACCAATAACTAAAAAGAAACTATCTTCAATTTTTTGGTACAACCAGGCAACACAACTAATTGGACAAAACGTATGATAATTACCTGTTTCACATTCAAAATTTATTTTTTCTTTTAAATCTTTGTTATCTAAATGTTTTATCTGATTCATATAAATCCTTTTACTAAAAAATTAAAATTTATAAGTCTAATTTTTTTAGACTAAATCGAAAATACTTCATTCAAATCATTTTCAATAGTATCAAATTCTAATGTATCTTCATCTTTTTGTGTTGGGTTTAAATAGAAATCAGATAGTAAACTAAATAATTCACGATCTGCAGCTTCTTTTGGAACTACACCTTCAGGATTAGCAATAAGTTGGTCTGCTACATTTAGGTAGTATTCACAAATATAATATAAAGAATTGTCCGATTCTGTCATCTCAAATAAAGTTTTACCTTTTACTCTTGAAACTCGAATGTCTTCAATAAGAGGTAATACCTCTAAAACTGGCATTGGCACGGCATCAATATATTTATCAATTAAATCTCTAGTAGCTGTTCTATTACCAATAAGTCCCGCAAGTCTTAAGGCATGTGTTCTAGCTTTTTCTCTTACTGAAGCAGCGATTCTATTTGCGGCAAATAATGCATCAAAACCATTATCTGTTACTATTAAACAATAGTCAGCATAATTTAATGGTGCAGCAAAACCACCACAAACAACATCTCCTAAAACATCAAATAAAATAACATCATATTCATCGAAGGCATTTAATTCTTTTAAAAGTTTTACTGTTTCCCCAACAACGTAACCTCCACACCCAGCTCCAGCGGGTGGTCCCCCTGCTTCAACACAGTCAACTCCTCCGTAACCTTGGTATATAACGTCTTCTGGCCAAATATCTTCATAATGATAATCTTTTGCTTGCAATGTATCAATAATCGTTGGAATTAAAAAACCAGTTAATGTAAATGTACTATCATGCTTTGGATCACAACCAATTTGTAAAACACGTTTTCCTCGTCTACAAAGAGCGACAGAAATGTTGCAACTTGTTGTTGATTTACCTATACCACCCTTACCGTAAACAGCTAGTTTCATATATGACTCCTGATTTTTATTATGTGTTAACTAAATTATTAATATTTTAAAAATAATTAGTAATAATAGTCGCTCTTAAGAGATATTAATTGGTATAAATGATATAAGTATAGTATAATATAATTTTTTAATAAGTATTATATTATCGAATATATATTATATTATATTATATTATTATATATTATAATCTAAATATTGAACATATATACATTTATATATTATATAATATAATTTTAATTACGATAAATATTTTATTTTTTCTTTTTAGTTCATCATTTAAAATTTATTTACTTTAGATTTTTAGTCTTTAATTATATATTTAGTTATAGAACTTTTTTTGATGTTTGGTTTTTTGGAAATATATAAGCTATAATAATTAAGTACATTCGTGGTAATTTTAATTATATTATAAAAATAGGGGGTAATAATGTTTTTCCAGGATTTTTGTAACGTTTGTAATGATAGTCATATCTTTAATAATATCCTATTTGCTTGCTGTCTTGTCTCTACAATTTTCTATTGGTTTAGTTTAGGGTTTAAAAATATAAAAATTTTTAGTACTTTAGCAAAACTTACTTCACGATTTGCAACCTTAAGTCTCTTTGGTTTTTTATTAAATCGTTGGATTCAATTTGGCTATTTTCCTTTAAGTAATTTATATGAATCTTTATTGTTTTTATCATGTATACTTTTATTTGTTTATCAAGCTTTAGAGTCTAAAACTCAAAGTTTATTATTTGGATGCATTATTGTCCCAATTGTTTTATTTATTACTGGTTTTGCTGCATTAACATTACCCCTTGAAATGCAAAAAGCAAGCGCTTTAGTTCCAGCGTTACAATCAAATTGGTTAATGATGCACGTTAGTTTAATGATGTTAAGTTATGCCATATTAATTATTGGGTCATCATTCGCAATAGTTTACGTAGGTGCGTTTTTAGAACTTGAAGATTATATAAAAATGATACCAGTTAGAGCTGCTGAATATGAGAAGCATATGAGAAAAACTTTAAACCTAACTAAAAGCCAATTTTTATATCTAGGTCTAGATGTAATTTATAATGAAGAAGAAGATATTGTTATAAATAATCGTACAAAGTTTTTATACCATATAGATAATTGGAGTTATAGAGCTATAAGTTTAGGATTTCCTTTTTTGACCATTGGTATAATAGCTGGTGCTGTTTGGGCAAATGAAGCTTGGGGATCTTATTGGAGTTGGGATCCAAAAGAAACCTGGGCTTTAATCACTTGGTTAATTTTCGCAGCATATTTACACCTTCGACTAATAGTCGGTTTAAATGGGAAAAAACCAGCTCTTTTAGCAAGTATCGGATTCTTTGTTGTTTGGGTTTGTTATCTTGGGGTTAATTTTTTAGGACAAGGTTTACATAGCTATGGTTGGTTCACATAAAACTAGGATTACAGTTTTATCTAGCTTAGAATTATGAAATTGAAATTCCATAATAAAAAATTTATTTATATTTTATTCTTGTGTTGAAATTTAGTTACCTTAAAAAAAATAATGAATTTATTATTTTTACTACAAACCTGGTCTTTTTAAATTATTAGGAGAAAAAGAGTTTGGCTAAAAGTTTAAAGTTCCTTTAGCTAGCAGAACTATTAGAAAACGTACAATAATAGGAAAGTTAGGAGTTAAGGTAAATAAAATATATTGTCTTGCTATATACTATAGTATATCTAACTCTATTTTATTGAATATAATGGTTCGATAGTATTTTTACAAAAAGGCTAATAAACTATGGAAATCATATTACTAACAAAGTTACCAGAACTGTACTCAATGTATAGTCCAATTGTAGATATTTTACCAATTGTTCCAGTTCTTTTTTTATTACTTGCATTCCTTTGGCAAGCTTCAGTTGGTTTTAGATAAACAACTTATAACTTATAAATAGAAATTTTGTAGAAATATATTAGTATCTAGAATATGGGACTAATATCTAATATCTTCTAATTATTTAAACTTATTAAACGCAATACCTTTAATCACTTTAATAATTATTTATATATCTTTATATTATGATTGAACCTCTTCTTTTTGGTATGGTATTAGGTCTTATCCCAGTAACTTTAATTGGTTTATTCGTTGCTGCTTTTTTACAATACCGTCGCGGAAATAAACTTGGTCTATAAGAAAGAGAGATAATAATTATATTATCTCTCCTATTTTAAATTTTAAATTACCAACTAGCCTTTCTTACACCAGGCAGTAAGCAATTATGTGCCATTTCTCTAACCATGTGTCGACATAAACCAAAATCCCTATAAACCCCTCGACTACGACCAGTTCGCCAACATCGATTTCTTAATCTTATACGTGAGCTATTTCTTGGTAGCTTTTCTATTTTTTTATGAACTTGCATTTGCTCCGAAAAAGTATTTGCCTTTTTAAATTCTAAAAGAAGTGACTTTCGTTCTTCGCTATATTTTATAACTAATCTTTCTCGCTTTTTTTCTCTTTCAATCATTGATTGTTTAGCCATAGAAAATTCCTGAATTAATTTTTTTATATTTTATTAAATTTGTATATTAAAGTAATTATTTATACTTTAATATACAAACCTAAATAATAGTATAATCTAAATTAACCAAATTTTCCAGCAGTTGAAGCTATAACAAACGCAGCATAAGTTAAAATATAACCTACTGCAAAATGGACTAGCCCAACTAATCTGGCTTGAACAATTGATAGAGCAACAGGTTTGTCACGCCAACGAACTAAGTTCGCAAGAGGTGTACGCTCATGAGCCCAAACTAATGTTTCTATAAGCTCTTGCCAGTATCCTCTCCATGAAATTAAGAACATAAATCCAGTAGCCCAAATTAAATGCCCAAATAAGAACATCCAGGCCCATACAGATAAACTATTCATACCATAAGGATTATAACCGTTTATTAATGGAGATGAATTTAACCATAAATAATCACGTAACCAACCCATAATATAGTTCGAAGACTCATTAAACTGAGCTGCATTACCTTGCCAAATTGTAACATGTTTCCAATGCCAATAGAAAGTAACCCAACCAATTGTATTTAACATCCAAAACATTGATAAATAAAAAGCATCCCAAGCTGAAATATCACAAGTACCCCCACGACCTGGACCATCACAAGGAAAACTATAACCAAAATCTTTTTTATCTGGCATTAGTTTAGAACCACGGGCATCTAAGGCTCCCTTAACTAAAATTAATGTTGTAGTATGTAACCCTAAAGCAATAGCATGGTGTATTAAAAAATCACCAGGCCCAATAGTTAAAAATAAATCATTTTTATCACTATTAATTGCTTCTATCCAACCAGGTAACCAGATTTCGCTTCCAGCAACACTAGCAGGACTTTCTTTAGAAGATAATAAAAGATCAAAACCATAAACCGCCTTTCCTGAAGCAGCTTGGATAAATTGTGCGAAAACAGGTTCTACTAGTATTTGTTTCTCAGGTTGACCAAACGCAACTACAGTATCGTTATGAATATATAGTCCTAGTGTATGAAAACCTAAAAATAAACTAACCCAACTTAAATGAGAAATAATTGCTTCTTTATGCTCAAGCATTCTAGCTAACACATTATCTTGGTTTCCTTCGGGATCATAATCTCTAACAAAGAAAATTGCTCCGTGTGCAAATGCCCCTACCATTAAAAACCCAGCTATATACTGATGATGTGTATAAAGGGCTGCTTGCGTTGTAAAATCTTTTGCCATAAAAGCATAAGGCGGTATTGCGTACATATGTTGAGCAACTAGAGATGTAGTTACACCTAATGATGCTAGTGCTAAACCAAGCTGAATATGTAAAGAGTTTGTTATTGTGTCAAATAATCCACGATGTCCTGCCCCTAATCTCCCACCAGGGGGACGATGTGCATCTAGAATTTCTTTCATATTATGGCCAATAGCAAAATTTGTTCTATACATATGCCCAGCAATTATAAATACAACTGCAATTGCCAGATGATGATGTGCTACATCAGTAAGCCAAAGAGATTGAGACTGTGGGTGGAACCCACCTAAGAATGTTAAAATAGCAGTACCGGCACCTGCATTTGTACCAAAAATATGTTCTACGGTATCAGGGTTTTGAGAATAAGCATTCCAATTACCATCAAAAAATGGAGTTAAACCATCTGGATGTGGTAAAGTTGTTAAGAAATTGTCCCAACCAACATGTATACCACGCGATGCGGGAATAGCAACATGAACTAAATGTCCTGTCCACGCTAAAGAGCTTACCCCAAATAAACCTGTTAAATGATGGTTTAAACGTGACTCATTAGTTTTAAACCAAGATAGGCTTGGACGGAATTTTGGTTGTAAATGTAACCAACCAGCAAATAATAATAAGCTAGATAAGGCTATTAAAAAAATAGACCCAACATATAAATCATTATTTGTTCTCATTCCAATAGTATACCACCAATGGTAAACACCTGAATAAGATATATTTACTGGGTAAAATGCACCACCCTTTGTGAAAGCTTTCATTGCAAGCTCACCAAAATGTGGATCCCAAATTGTGTGTGCAATTGGTTTTACTTTTAATGGATTTAAAGACCATTGTTCAAAGTTACCTTGCCAAGCAACATGGAATAAATTACCAGATGTCCAAAGAAAAATGATTGCTAAATGACCGAAATGAGAAGCAAATATTTTTTGATATAAATTTTCTTCTGTCATCCCATCATGTGTTTCAAAGTCATGGGCTGTTGCAATTCCAAACCAAATTCTTCTAGTTGTCGGATCTTGTGCTAAAGCTTGGCTAAATTTTGGAAATTTAGTTACCATAAATATTTTACCTCGTTAATTTTATCCTACAGAAATAATTCTTGCTAAGAAGAAAGACCATGTTGTTCCAATACCACCTAATAGATAATGCGCTAATCCTACAGCTCGACCTTGAGTAATACTTAATGCGCGAGGTTGAATTGCTGGTGCAACTTTAATTTTGTTATGAGCCCAAACAATTGATTCAATAAGCTCTTGCCAATAACCACGACCACTAAATAAGAACATTAAACTAAATGCCCAAATGAAATGCGCCCCAAGGAAGATTAAACCATAAGCAGATAAAGAAGATCCATATGATTGAATTACTTGTGATGCTTGTGCCCATAAAAAATCTCGTAACCATCCGTTGATAGTAATTGCACTTTGGGCAAAATTACCACCACTAATGTGGGAAACTGTTCCTGTTGGTGTTATTGATCCCCAAACATCAGATTGCATTTTCCAACTGAAATGGAATATAACTACTGAAATTGAGTTGTACATCCAGAATAAGCCTAAAAATATATGATCCCAAGCTGAAACTTGACAAGTACCACCTCTTCCTGGCCCATCACAAGGGAAACGGAAACCTAAATTAGATTTATCAGGAATTAGTTTTGAACTACGAGCATATAAAACACCTTTTAATAAAATTAAAACAGTCACGTGGATTGTGAAAGCATGAATATGGTGAACCATAAAATCAGCGGTACTTAATTTTATTGGCATTATAGCAATTTTTGATCCAATAGAAACAATATCGCCACCAAACACGTAGCTTGCTGTTGTTAAAGCATTTGGTGCCGTACTACTTGGCGCTAATAAATGTAAATTTTGAATTGCTTGTGCAAAAATGGGTTTTAAAGGAATACCTGTATCTGAAAACATATCTGGAGCACGTCCTAATGCTCTCATTGTATCATTATGTATGTATAATCCAAAACTATGGAAGCCTAAGAATATACAAACCCAATTTAAATGAGAGATAATAGAATCTCTATGACGAACAACTCTATCTAATAAATTATTATAGTTTTTTGCTGGGTTATAATCACGAACCATAAAAATAGCTCCATGTGCTGCACCACCTACAATACAGAATCCCCCAATCCACATATGATGAGTAAATAAAGAAAGTTGTGTAGCATAATCAGTAGCAATATAAGGATATGGCGGCATTGCATACATATGATGAGCAACTATAATACTTAACGATCCCATCATCGCCAGATTAATTGCTAATTGCGCATGCCATGAAGTTGTTAAAATTTCATAAAGACCTGTATGACCAGCACCAGTAAAGGGACCTTTATGAGCTTCTAAAATTTCTTTCATACTATGTCCAATTCCCCAATTTGTGCGGTACATATGACCTGCAACGATAAATAATACTGCTAAAGCTAAATGGTGATGAGCAGTATCACTTAACCAAAGTCCACCTGTTACGGGGTTTAATCCGCCTTTAAAAGTTAAAAAATCAGAATATTCGCCCCAATTTAATGAAAAGAAGGGAACTAAACCTTTTTTGAAACTTGGGTAAAGCTGACTGATTAATTCCCTATTAATAATAAATTCATAAGGTAAAGGAATTTCTTGTGAAGCAACACCCGCATCTAATAATTTATTAATAGGTAATGCTATATGAATTTGGTGTCCAGACCAAGCTAAACAACCTAAACCTAATAAACCAGATAAATGGTGATTTAACATTGATTCTGCATTTTGGAACCACTCTAATTTTGGAGCCGCTTTGTGATAATGGAACCAGCCCCCAAATAACATTAATCCAGACATAATTAATCCACCAATGGCAGTCCAGTATAATTCAATTTCACTTGTTATACCTTCAGCGCGCCATAATTGGAAAAATCCTGATGTTATTTGAACACCTTGAAAATTACCACCAACATCTCCGTTTAAGATTTCTTGCCCAACAATAGGCCACACGACTTGTGCACTTGGTTTAATACTAATAGGATTATTTAACCATGCTAAATAATTTGAGAAATAGGCACCGTGAAAATGCATCCCACTTATCCATAAAAATATTATTGCTAGTTGTCCAAAATGTGCACTAAAAATTTTTCTAGAAACTTCTTCTAAAGACTTCGTTTGACTATCAAAGTCATGTGCATCTGCGTGTAAATTCCAAACCCAAGTAGTTGTTTTTGGGCCTTTAGACAATGTACGCGAAAAATGCCCTGGCTTAGCCCATTTTTCAAAACTAGTTTTGTTAACATCGCGATCAACGAGAACTTTAACTTTGGTTGCTTGCTTATTGGAGTTCATTTACCTTTTCCTCTCTGGAGACATAAAGATAGGAAACGCTCAAGTCTCATGAAATAGTTATACTATTCCGAATTGAGTTTTCATTAATATATTATAACTAATTAAAAAAAAAAAAGAAACTCTATTATATTTTAATAATTAATATAATATTTATTTTTATAACAATAAGGTTTTATAAGTTTATATAAGCATCCAAAATATTTTTTTTTATAGAAATATTTTTGGAATACTATTTACTATTATATTATTATACTTTACCCCCAAGGGAATTCGAATCCCTGTTCCCTCCGTGAAAAGGAGATGTCCTAGGCCTCTAGACGATGGGGGCTTAAATTATTTTTTATACTAAAAATATAAAAAATAATTTCTACATATTTATTTGAGCAGGCCCAGAAGGAATTGAACCTACATTAGAAACTTAGAAGGTTCCGGTCTTTATCCATTAGACGATGAGCCCATTTATCTAAAAATTATTACTTTTTTAATAGCCTCCAAAATAACGCTTATAAATTGTAATCGTATGTATATATATATATATATACGATATGACCATAACTTTGTCAAATGCTATAAATTAAAAATTAAATTATAAGGATCAAGGATATAATATTTTATGTTTAGAAGTTATTTCTAAACATAAAATATTATATCGAAAAAGGAAACTAATAATTAGATTAACTTTGTATTTCTAAAAAAAATTCTTAATTAACACAACAATTAATGTTGAGCTTCCAAAGCTTTTCTGAAAACAAAACTACCTAAGAACCTTTAATAAAGTCTACAATAAGCAAGTCTCTAAAAAATTAGAAATGATGTCTTATCCTTAATTAGAAATGATGTCTTATCCTTAATAACGGTCTCCCGCAGGTCTTGCTTGAACAGCATAACTTGAAATCGTGTATTGAATGTTACGACCACCAATTTCATTACGTTCTAAATAGAAACCAGGTTCGTTTGAAGGTCGTTGTACAAGAAATGATAATGCACAACTTTCTGTACCGATACTAGCATCAAACGCATTGATTTTAATGTAACCTTCTGGGTTAACTTTTCTACATTCAGCAAGTTCATACATTAATGCAGCAGTATCTTGGATGTCAAATAAAGGAAGACCCCATAATTCCCAATATGCATTACGTGGGTGTGGATCATCTGTCCATTCTACACTAACAGCCCAGCCTTTTTTCATAGCATAAGCAACTTGTTTTTTAATTTGCTCATCAGTTAGATCTGGTAAAAACGAAAAACATCCTTGTGTAATTCTCATCGCTATTCAAATATTCCTTAAAGATAAATTATAGAAATTTTATTTTTAGTTATATACTAAAATTTTTATTTGCTCTCTACTTTCGCTTAAAATAATATGGGTATTAAATATCTTTTCTGAAGTTATAACAAATTTAAGGTCAAGTCTTAATTTTATAACAAAATAATCAATATCTTTAAGAATATATAAAGTAAAGATAATTATTAGATATATTTTCTAGCGACCTAAAGATAACTAGAATTATTTAGAATTAACCTTCTATAAATTTGTTTTCAGTATACTAGTTTTCAGTTGGAAGCTCAACGAAATCAGGTGTATCTGTTGAAGTGTACTCGAAAGTAATATCTTTCCATAAATCTAATGCTGCTTTTAAAGGACCACAAGTAGCCGCTGCATTACGTAAGATTTCAGGACCTTCGCCAACATAATCACGACCTTCATTACGAGCTAGAACCATTGATTCTAGAGCAACACGGTTTGCTGTAGCACCGGATTGAATACCATCAGGGTGACCAATAGTACCACCACCAAATTGTAGAACCACATCGTCACCTAAATAGTAAAGAAGTTGGTGCATTTGACCACAATGAATTCCACCAGAAGCTACAGGAACACATTTTCTAAGAGATGCCCAATCCATGTCGAAGAATAAACCTTCAGCTAAATTAATTTTAAGTTGAGTTAATAATAAAGTGTTGTAGAATCCTCTAACCATTAAAGGATCTCCTTCTAATTTACCAACAACTGTACCAGCATGGATATGGTCTACACCACACATACGCATCCACTTACAGATAACTCGGAAGTTAATACCATGGTTTTTTTGACGAGCATAAGTAGAATTACCTGCACGATGTAAATGTAAAATCATCTCAGCTTTTCGTGCCCAGATAGCCATAGTTTGAATAGCAGTATAACCGATAACTAAATCGACCATTACAATAACAGTACCAATTGAATGAGCATAGTCTGCACGTTCATACATTTGTTCAATTGTTGCAGCAGTAACGTTAAGGTAAGAACCTTTAACTTCACCTGTTGCAGCAGCGGCACGGTTAACACCTTCCATACAGTATAAGTAACGTTCTTTCCAACGCATGAATGGTTGTGAGTTAATGTTCTCATCATCCTTAAGGAAATCAAGACCACCACATAAACCTTCATAAACTACACGTCCGTAGTTTTTACCTGAAAGACCTAATTTAGGTTTTACAGTAGCACCTAAGAAAGGACGACCAAATTTATCTAATCTTTCTCTTTCCACAATCACACCAGTTGCTGGACCTTGGAAAGTTTTTAAGTAAGCAAACGGAATTCTCATATCTTCTAAACGTAAAGCTTTAACAGCTTTAAAACCGAAAACGTTACCAATAATAGAAGCTGTTAAATTCGCAAGAGAACCTTCCTCAAATAAATCGCATTCATAAGCAATATACGCAAAGTACTGGTCGGTTGTTCCAGGTACTGGATCTACTCTATATGCTTTTGCTCTATAGATATCGCAAGCAGTTAATAAGTCTGTCCAAACTACCGTCCATGTTGCAGTAGAAGATTCACCCGCAACAGCAGCGGCAGCTTCTACGGGATCTACGCCTGGTTGTGGAGTTATACGGAATAGAGCTAGAATATCAGTGTCTTTAACGTTATAATCAGCATCCCAGTATCCCATTTTAGCATACGGAATTACACCTGATTCATAACGCTCACTTTTTAATCGAGTTCTTTCCTGCACATTCTCAGGCATATAGATTCTCCGAAGCCAGCAACAAGCTCTTAATAGTTTTTATCCTTTAATGAGGGAATAATTTAGAAGTCCCTAAGGTATATAAATACTATACTTTAGAAAGGTATTCACTTTTCTGTATTTATAAATAAAAAGATAATTTTTATTAATTATATAATTAATAATTAATATTATATATTAAATTACTTAAGAACAGTTGTATCTAGATTTCTAATATAATGTAACTAATTGAATTTTATTACTCTAGAGTTATTTAATTTATAAAGGCGATATAGCCAAGTGGTAAGGCCGTGGATTGCAAATCCTCTATCCCCAGTTCGAATCTGGGTGTCGCCTAATTGCAAAAAAATTTAAACTAACTAACTAATTAATATTAATAGTTCTAAAAGTATATTTTTAAGTTAGTTGTTATATGATGTATTGGTGTAACTGGGGGTGTGGCGGAATGGTAGACGCAACGGACTTAAAACTTTGAGCATCAAATCATTAACGTGATTAGCCAAGTAAGTTCTCAAATTCAAGGAAATCTAAGTCATAATCATGATAAGACAATCTTGAGCCAAGAATTAGTATAGTTAATTATTATATTAATTAAGGTGCAGAGACTCGACGGGAACTACCTTAATTGGTAAAGAGAGAGTCCAATTTTGAAAAAAAAATGTATATATACTTTTTATTATTGATGAAAATCATATCAAAATGAAAATCCGTTGATGCAAATCGTGAGGGTTCAAGTCCCTCCACCCCCAACTAGAAAGTATTCTATTATAGAAATATTATAATAAAAATTTTTATGTGTATTTGTTTGAATTGTAATCGTATAGACAATTGTAAGGTTTATTTTATTGTGGAACAAAAACATAATGAAAAACAAAAGTATTATCAAAAGTATTATACAAAAAAAAAACTATTCTTCCCCCAATCCCCTACTCTATTGTGTATAAATTCTTTTTCTAAAAAAAATTTATATCTCCTAGAATGGGATGTTAATGAATGTTTGTCCTACCAAGAAAAGCCTGGTAGTTGGATGTCATTTAACCAAAAAAATTCTCGAAATTCCTCTTATCTTTCTTTTGACTTCTTATTTTAGAAGAATTTATAACTATAAAATAGTTTTATTATAGGTGTACGTTATCAATAAATTCTAAGATTTAATCCATAAAGTTTGATAGTTAACTATCAAACTTCAATATTAGCTTGTAAGATCAAAGTAATATTCAAAATTCTATTTTAACATTAAGTTTACTATATAGAACTTAATGTTTTAATCATTTGGTTTTAGACTAATGACGATCAAGGCTATTAGCAGTTTATTATGGTTTTTTACTTTATGTTTCTGCGGGTTTATAATAATCCTTATAAAATAATTCTTCAATATTTTTAAAAGAATTTCTACCTGTATCAGCTTCAAATTCAGGATATTCTTTTAATGAAGAAGTACTTACTGAAGATTCACGTGTTAGAGCAATTTCTCCTGTTCTAGATAATTGTAAAATATTATATTTTTCTAATATTTTTTGCAGAGCCGCAATTTTTCCAGGATCGGCTGTTACTTCTAAAATAAGGGTAGATTCTGTGATATCAGTAATTTTAAATCTGAAGATCTCAGCTAAATTTATAATTTCCTCTCGTTCTATAACACTTACTTGTAGTTTTATTAAAACTAACTCTCTTTGTAATAAAGGTAAATATGTTATATCCTGAGCATTAACAACATTAATTAATTTTTTTATTTGTTTAGTTAACTGGCTAGCAGCATCTGAACCATCACTTTGGTTTATTACTACTATTGTTATTCGTTCATAACATTTTCTTTCACATGCTGCCATTGTAATACTTTCAATTTGGAATCGTCTTCTAGTTAATAAGCTTATAATACGAACTAATCCTCCGGCATCCTTTTCAACTAATACTGAAATAGTTCTTTTCATAATTATTTTAAATATTATTTTAATTAATAAATTTAATATAATGATTTGAACAAAAAAGAAAATTTGCCCTTTTTTGTTCAAATCATTTTACTGTGTTACTTCAACTATGACAGAAAAAGCTGAAGGGTCTAAAATAGCTAACTGGGATAACATTTTACGGTTTAGGAGAATTTTTGATCGTTTTAAATTATGGATGAATCTGCTATACTTTAAATTGTAATTGCTTACTGCGGCATTGATCCTTGTAATCCATAATTGACGAAATATTCTTTTCTTCTCTTTTCTTCCGCGATATGCGTATATCAAGCTTTTAATTACTTGTTGATTTGCTACACGGAATAGACTTGAATGAGCGCCACAAAATCCTTTTGCAAGTTTTAAAATTTTGTTTCTACGGTTCCTAGCGACATTACCTCGCTTAACTCTTACCATTAATTTTTTTATCTTTATAGGCTAACCAATTAACATTTTTCTTATTGCTTTAGTATCTGATTTACTTACTACAATGGTGTTTGCTAAATTTCTCTTTTGCTTAGCAGATTTTTTTTCTAAAAGATGTCCCTTAAAAGCTTTACGTCTAACAAATCTTTTTCCTGCAATAAGTTTATAACGCTTTTTTGCAGCTTTTCTTGTTTTAAGTTTTGGCATAATTTTTTTTGATATCTATATATTTTTCTATCATGAATTGCTAATTATTTTAAGAACCTAGAGCAATAAATTCTTTTATTTTCTTGGTCATTAAGTTAATTTTTAGATATAAATTGTTTCATCCCCAGGTTCCCAATCACTAGGGCAAACCTCATCAGGGTTTTCTGTTATATATTGAATGGCTTGTAAAACTCTTAAGGTTTCATCAACACTACGACCAAAAGATAAATTATTCGTAGTTGAATATTGTATAACACCTTTTTTATCAATAATAAACAAACCACGTAAAGCAACTCCAGAATCATGTAAAATGTTATAAGAATTACTAATTTCTTTTTTCAAGTCAGAAACTAAAGGATAATTTAATGAACCTAAACCTCCATCTTCACGTTTCGTTTGTACCCATGATAAATGTGAATATTCACTATCAACAGAAACAGCTAAAACTTCAGTGTCTAGTGAACTGAATTCTTTAAAGCGATCACTAAATGAGGTTATTTCAGTAGGGCAAACAAAAGTAAAATTTAATGGATAAAAAAATAGGACAACATATTTTTTTTTACGATAATCTGATAATCGAATTTTATAACGTTCTTCGTCATAAACTGCTATTGCCTCAAAATCTGGGGCAATTTTTCCTACCTGCGCATTATTATTATTCATAATAATATTTTCCTTATATAATTAATCACAGTTACTTTTATCTCTATAGTATAAAGAATAACTAATCTTTCTAGTAACGTAGTCATTTTGTCTTTTTAAATAACAAAATACTAATCAAGATCCATTTAATATAGCTATTAATTATATATATTAATATATAGTATGCCAATCTTTTTCAGAATTTAAAGGTTTCATTAACCCGATCTGTAGCAACTTAATTAAAATAATAGAATAGTTTCTTGCTCGTTGGAAAAAGAACATAAAATTCTGCAAAATATGACCGTAATGAGCTTTTTCCTTCCCATCAATTTCTATTAATGCTAAATTTGCTTCAGCACATTTGTCTAAATGTTTGAAAAAACTTGGATGGTTTACATTTAAAATAATAGGAAATAAACGTCCTGCACTCTGATTTGTTTTTTTGATTACATGAATATCAAATTTACGAGCATCTAAACCTAAGGTAGCATAAAAACTACTTCTTTGTAAATCATTTAAATACATAGTTGCAAAAACCGATAATAGAAAAAATCTACACCACAGTTTAGCAACAGTAGTAGTTAATAATTCTGGTTGTGATTTTAAAATAGCAGCAAAAAAGTCTCCATGTCTATTTTCATCTTGACACCAACTTTCAAAAAATCTAAAGATTGGATAAATACGATATTCGGGGTTTTTTTCTAAATGTCTATAGATTGTTATATATCGCCAATACCCAATTTTTTCTGATAAATATGTAGCATAAAAAATAAATTTAGGCGAAAAAAAAGTATATTTACGACTTTTAGTTAAAAACCCTAAATCAAGGGTTAAATTAAAATCACTCATTGATTTATTTAAAAATCCTGCGTGTCTTGCTTCATCTCTAGACATAAAAGCAAATCCTTCAGCTAATAAAGGATTTTTCATTTTAAGGTTTCTTGATAATTCTTTATATAATAAAAACCCTGAAAATTCAGCTGTACATGATCTTTCTAAAAATTCTGTCATAAGAGATTTTGTACGTTTATCAAAGTGAGCCCAAGATTGATTAAACTCTTGATCACGGATAAAGTGATGTTGGTTATAATCCATACGAAATTCTTCTATAATAGATTCAAGTTCTGACTTATTTGAATTAATGTCTAAGTTAGCCATGGCATCAAAATCAGTTGTATAAAAGCGAGGTGTAAGTAAGGATTCACCTGCAGGAGTTTTTGTTCTTACTGCATTTGTCTCATTAGTTTTATTACTGTTAATTGATTTAGTCATAGATTTTACCCCTAGTATAAATTAATAGTTAGTTATTATTTTCCAGTTTTAATGTAAAGCTTTATTTATTTCTCATTCCGATTAGTGAACCTCACTAAATTATTTCATTTTCGTATTTATTAATTTAACGAATAAATAATTTTAAGTTCGGACTTTGTTTTATACCCAAACCGGAACACCTACAATTAAAGCTAACTTTATATCTTTTTTTTTAGTTCATCTAGCCTCTCCTATTTAATATTATTATATATTATATACTAAATAATATAATAATAAACATTTTATAAAAATCACTCTTTAAAGTAAGTACTTATTAAATTATATTGATTTTGACCTAGAGTTAAATTAAAGTATATAATAAAATCTATATTGATTATATATTTTCAAAAATTAAGGAATACTCATGGATATAATTAGCTTAGGTTGGGCTACAATTATGATGATATTTACGTTTTCTCTTTCGCTAGTCGTTTGGGGCCGTAATGGGTTTTAAGATGATATAATTTTAAGCATAAGGATGTAATAATTTATGGGTGGAGAAATTTTATCAATCGGTATTTTATGTTTCAGTATGGTGCTAATTGGATTATCTCTTGGGTTTCTATTATTGAAAGTTCAAGGCGAATAAAAAAATAAATTAAAATAATCAATAATAATCAATAATAATCAATAATAATTAAATTATTAACTTTATTAAATTATTTGTTATATATATAAATATACTGTTATGAGTAATATGAACATTTTTAGTATATTATCAATAATACTCAATTTTTCATTAGTGCTTATTATACTCGTTAGAAGTCCTAATGAGCAGAGCTTACAAGAGAATTTAGACCCGTTTAAACTTTTTGAAAGTTCTAGTAGAGCAGAAAAATCAATCGACAAATTAATTAAAATATTAACTATTTTATATTTCGTATTAGCTTTGGTATATACTATCCAGAGATATTTTTAATGACTATAATACATCAATATATAAAATAATGAACTATTAAAATTAAGTTATTATATTTATTAGTAAATAAAATAATTAGGGGCTGTATTGGTTTCGACATTTATAATTCTATTAATCAATAAGCAGATTTAAATACTTAAAACATATAGTAATTGCAAACAACATTATTAATTTTAACAAAAATCAAGTCTTTGCATAAATTTCTTGAATTTTAACTTCAATCAATTTTATAATTGTTGATTGAAATAGGAATAAGATTATTTTTCTCTAAAACTTTACAAAACTTTAGTTTTGGTATTATTATTATTATATTATACATATAAATTATAAATAAAAGTAAAAGTGTTTTAATTTTATTTATTTATTAATATAAAATAAACATAAATTCATCAACTTTCTTGTTAGAAGTTCGTTTATTTAACGTTTTAAATGTAACGAGAGTAAACCAATTGATAACTAAATCTGTGATTACATTGATTAATTTGATGATTATTTTAAATGGACGTGGGTTCAAGTCCCACCAGCTCCTCATTTCTATATATATAATATATATATAAATTATAACATAAAATAAAATTTATAGAATAAATTTTCGCATTTGTGGCCGAGTGGTTGAAGGCAACGGACTCATAATCCGTCTTCTTATTAGAACACCGCTGGTTCGAACCCAGCCAGATGCAAATTACTTAGTTCTAAATCTTTGTTTTAGACGACTTCCTTTACCTACAATACTACGTAAATAATATAATTTTGATCTTCTTACACGAGAGGACTTAATTACTTCAATGGATTCAAATTTAGGAGAATGTATTAAAAAATTTCTTTCTACGCCGATACCTTGGAATACTTTTCTAACTGAGATTGTTAAATTAATCCCACTATTATTTTTTCCTAAAATAATCCCTTGATAATATTGTATTCTCTCTTTATTACCTTCTTTAATAAATATGCCAATCTTTACGGTGTCACCTACAAATATTTTTGATAAATTCTTTTTAATATGAACACTTTCAACAGAATCAATAAGTTCTTTATCATTTAAAAATGTTGCTTGTTTTATATTTTTCATTAATTTTTTATTTATAATATTTTACTAAAGGATAATTAAAATAAATTTGTAAACTTTCAAGGTTTTACAAAACTTATCATACCATAGTATATCTTAAAAAAGTATTTTTATTTTAACTTATAATCTAGAAAAAATAAAAAGTATTTATTCATAGTTTTTTTATTACTTATATTTTTGAAAAATGAAAATTTATCAACGAAGTAAAGGTATAATAATCCCTAAAAATGAAGTTTACAAAATTTTATAACCAATTATATATTATAGTTATACACTAATTATTATCTAGTATATTGCTAGTATAATATTACTATTATTTAATTTGTTCTTCAGTTATAAACTTCATTTTAACCACGCTAAAAAGTATAAAACCCAATCTTATTTGAATAAAGAAACAAATTATTTTTCATAAATTAGTAAATAAAGAAAAATGGCTCATAAAAAAGGTGCGGGAAGTACAAAAAATGGACGAGATTCTAAATCAAAACGTCTTGGGGTAAAATGTTTCCAAGGGCATCTAGTACAAGCTGGTAATATTTTAATAAGACAAAGGGGATTAAGTTTTAAACCAGGTAATAATGTAGGGGTTGGGAAAGATTACACTTTATATGCGCTTAAAGAAGGGTTAGTTTCTTTTAAAAAGAAAAATAAAAGAACCTGCATTTCAATTTCTGCTATTATTTAATATAATTATACTAAGAAGCATTGAAGAGTAAGCCTAGTATATATATAAAACTATACTAAGCTTATTATTTATTTATTAGCGTCCTGAAATTAGCAATTGATATAATATTTTAAAGATATTTCATTATCTGAAGAACAGAATGATAATAAAGAAAGAAATTATATTGTGTTATAAAGAAAAGATTCTAGATTGACTTGGGTACTTTAATAAAAGTCCTAATATTACAATATTACCTATGGTGAAAGTACTCTCTGGAATCTAATTTTATTATTTATATAAATATAAATAGATTATACTATGTAGTTTAATAAGCTTGAATAATATTATCGGCAAAGTAATCTCTAGTCCTTCAAAAAATTTACTGTTAATTTCTATTTCTAGAATTAGATGTTTTGCATAGTTCAAGAAAATATATTTTATTAGAGAAAAGAAAGAAAATATAAAATTATGACACCATCTTTAACAAATTTTTTATCCAGCTTAATTGCTGGTGGACTTATTGTCGTTTTACCTATCAGTCTTGCATTACTATTCGTCAGTAAAAAAGATGCTTTAATTCGTGTACCTCCAAAAAAATAGTCATTAAAAACAAAAATTTTAAAAGTTAGTTTTTTAATTTTTGTTTTTTACATTCCTATAAGTAAAAAAAGATATAAGGTTTTATAGTTTCTAATTCAATAATAAATAATTTTTCAAAAGTTTAATAATTCATGATAAACATAGTTTTTGGAGCAAATTTTCTTCTAGGCCTTATAATAATTCTTGGTGTACTAATTTTATATTTTTTAAGAATTATAAGACCAGAACTATCACGTGATGAAGATATTTTTTTTACAACATTAGGGTTGATTTACGGCTCTATTTTAATTATTCATGGATGGCGGCTTGATCCAATACTATTATTCAGTCAAGTTCTTTTAGTCAGTATTGCTCTTGCAGCTGGTTGGGAGAATATTCGACTTAGAGGCTTAATTGCCAAAAAAATCAAAGAACAATTAAAATTACCAAAAATTTATTCTAATAAATCCAAGTAAACTTGGTTGTTAATTTTTGTTTTTTTGTTTCAGTAATTAAAATATTTTATAGGTTTAATCTAATATGTTCAAAAAAATTTTTATAAGTTTAACTATTGCTTGTTTAGCAAATTCAGTTGGTTCATCAGTTTTAGCTATAGACCTAGATGAAGCAACAAGAACAATACCTGTAACGAGTGATGGTAAAACAACAGTCTTAACTCCAGAACAAGTTAAAAGAGGGAAGAGATTATTTAATGCTAGTTGTGGGCAATGTCATGTTGGTGGAATAACAAAAACAAACCCAAATTTAGGTCTTGACCCTGAAGCTCTAAGTTTAGCCACACCATCACGTAATAATATTAATGGTTTAGTTAATTATATGAAGGATCCAACAACTTATGATGGTTTAGAATCAATTGCAGAGATTCACCCAAGTATTAAAAGTGCTAATATTTTCACAAGAATGCGAGCATTAGATGAAAAAGATCTAGTAGATATCGCAGGTCATATATTGTTACAACCGAAAATTCTTTCTGAGAAATGGGGTGGCGGTAAAATTTATTATTAATTAAAAAATAAAGTAGTAAAGATTTTTAATCTCGCTTTCTATATTAAAAATAATAATAGATTTTTATTTTGTTAAATTAAAAAAGACTCTATACGAGAATTATCAATGAAAAATTTTTTTTTTGGTTTCTTTATTGCATCCTTAGCTTTAATTAGTTTTCAAAATTCAGCTCAAGCCGTAGACATTAATAATGGTGGAAACATTTTTACAGCTAATTGTTCAGCATGCCATGCTGGTGGTAATAATGTTATTATGTCTGAAAAAACTTTAAAGAAAGATGCTTTGTCGGACAATCAAATGAATAGCGTTAAGGCGATTACTTATCAGGTAACAAATGGAAAAAATGCTATGCCAGCTTTTGGCGGTCGTCTAGCTGAAAGTGATATTGAAGATGTTGCTAATTTTGTTCTTTCTAAATCTGAAGAGGGCTGGGACTAATAACTTAACCTTAGATATAATATGAATAGTATTATTCTTATTATATCTAAACTATTTTAAAAATAAAACTTAACAAAACCCTTATCACTTCTAAAACCTTTTTATTTAAAAATACAACAAAAAAGTGAGTAAAAAAATCTTATATCAAGAACATGCAAGGCAAGCACTTGAAAAAGGAATGAAAGTCTTGGTTGAAGCCGTTTCAGTTACTTTAGGACCAAAAGGGAGAAATGTAGTTTTAGATAAAAAATATGGTTCCCCACAAATAATTAATGATGGAGTAAGTATTGCTAAGGAAATTGAATTAGAAGATAATATATTTAATACTGGTGTATCTCTAATAAGACAAGCAGCTTCAAAAACAAATGATGTGGCTGGTGACGGTACAACTACAGCAACTGTTTTAGCCTACGCGATTGTTAAAAAAGGAATGAAGAATGTAGCTGCAGGTTCAAACCCAATTTCTTTAAAGTTTGGTCTTGAAAAAGCTACAAAATATTTAACTAACCAAATATTAGATTACGCTCGTCCTATTGAAAATAATATGGCAATAGAGCAAGTAGCAACAATTTCTTCCGGGAATGATAAAGAGATTGGGTCCATGATTGCAAGAGCTTTAAAAACTGTAGGGCGGGATGGAGTGATTTCTTTGGAAGAAAGCAACAATACGTTTATTGAATTAGCAATAACAGAAGGTATGAGATTAGATAAAGGTTTTATTTCTCCCTATTTTATTACAAATGCTGAAAAAGCTGAAGTTGAATACGATAACCCTTTTATTTTAATTACAAATAAAAAACTTACTCTCGTTCAACAAGATTTAATTCCTATTCTAGAAAAAGTTGCATTTACTAAAAAACCTTTATTAATAATCGCTGAAGATATTGAAAAAGAGGCATTATCTACGCTAGTTCTTAATAAATTGAGAGGGATTGTTAATGTTGTTGCCATTCGGGCGCCTGGGTTTGGGGATCTTCGTAAATCTTTATTAGAAGATATTGCAATATTAACAGGTGGAACTTTAATTACAGAAGAATTAGGTCTACGTTTAGATAGTGTTGAATTAGAGTTATTAGGTAAAGCTTCACGAATAACTGTTACAAAAGATTCAACTACTATTATTACTGAAGGCAATTTGGATAATATTAAAAATCGTTGTGAGCAATTAAAAAAACAAATTGCGATGAACGAGTCAGCATATGAAATTGAAAAACTGAAGGATAGAATTGCTAAGCTTTCCGGTGGAATTGCAGTCATTAAGGTTGGTGCTGTGACAGAAACAGAAATGAAAGATAAGAAACTACGATTAGAAGATGCAATAAACGCAACACGTGCAGCAGTTGAAGAAGGTGTTATACCCGGGGGTGGTGCAACGCTAACACATCTATCAACACCACTAAAATTATGGGCTAAACAAAATTTAAAAGATGACCAACTTATTGGGGCCTATATTTTAGCAGATTCTATTAAAGAGCCACTTAAAAGAATTGCTGAAAATACTGGAAAGAATGGTAGTGTTATAACAGACTTAGTTGAAGAACAGTACTTTGAGTTTGGTTATAATGCTGAAACAAATAAGTTTGGGGATATGTTTGACTACGGTATTGTTGATCCAGCAAAAGTAACACGTTCAGCATTACAAAATGCGATCTCTATTGCTAGCATGATTTTAACAACTGAATGTATTGTTGTTACTAATAAAATAAACCAAGCTTAATTATAATTACAAATCGAATTTCGGGATTGACGGGACTCGAACCCGCAACTTTCACCGTGACAGGGTGATACTCTAACCAAATTGAGATACAACCCCCTAGGCATATCTAAATAGACTATGGACATAATATGTCACAATCATACACTTTTTGTCAATAAACATAAATACAAAAAATTTTTATATTCTTTTTGGACTTGTCGAGTGAATAAAATGTTCGATAAGTTAGGGTGGGCAGTCTATAATTAGAATGTCAGGCTCTGTAGCTCAGTGGTTAGAGTAGGGGACTCATAAGCCCTTGGTCGCAGGTTCAAATCCAGCCAGAGTCATATTTAGGGTGAGATGGCTGAGTGGCTTAAAGCGTTAGATTGCTAATCTATTGTACAAATATTCTTTGTACCGAGGGTTCGAATCCCTCTCTTTCCTACCAATATAGACTAGAATTTTATTAAAAGCGCCTACAAATTATAGGAATAGTTTTTTATGACTTGACATAATTAGTAATTTTAGGTTATAATATATTATTATTTAATAGAAAAATTTACGGAGAAATAATTATATGGCTAATATAAGTAAAATATTTGGAGTTGACCTTGGGACGACCAACTCCGTTGCCGCAGTAATGGAAGGTGGACAACCCACAGTAGTTAATAATACCGAAGGATTAAGAACAACACCATCAATTGTTGCTTATACTAAAAATAAAGATTTATTAGTTGGACAAATTGCTAAACGACAAGCTGTTATTAACCCTGAAAATACTTTCTCATCGATCAAACGTTTTATGGGTTCAAAATTTAGTGAACTAAGCAAGGAATCCAAAGAAGTTTCTTATAAACTTGTGGGTGATAATAAGGATAATGTCAAAATTGTTTGTTCTAATATGGAGAAGCAGTTTAGTCCTGAGGAAATTTCATCACAAATCCTGAGAAAACTTTCTAATGACGTTAGTTTATACATGGGGCAAACTATTAATGAAGCGGTAATTACAGTTCCAGCATATTTCAATGATGCACAACGCCAAGCAACAAGAGACGCGGGGAGAATTGCCGGGTTAGAAGTTAAAAGAATTATTAATGAACCAACAGCAGCTTCACTAGCTTATGGTCTTGAAAAAAAAAATAATGAGCTAGTTATTATTTTTGACCTAGGTGGTGGTACATTTGATGTTTCTTTACTAGAAGTTGGAGATGGAGTTTTCGAAGTTTTATCAACATCAGGTGATACTAAACTTGGTGGAGATGATTTTGATAGAAAAATTGTTGATTTTATCTTGGCAAAATTTCAAAAGACAGAAGGTATTAATTTAGCGTCTGACCCTCAGGCTTTACAAAGGTTAACTGAGGCAGCAGAAAAAGCTAAAATTGAATTATCCAATCTATCCGAAACAACTATAAATCTTCCTTTTATTACAGCAAACCAAGATGGACCTAAACATATAGAGGAAATACTAACACGTGGAAAATTTGAAGAGCTTTGTGAAGATTTAATAAACCGTTGTCGATTACCTGTAGAAGCAGCAATAAAAGATGCTCGGGTTGATCGAAATACGATTAATGAGTTGGTATTAGTAGGGGGTTCAACACGTATACCAGCTGTTCAAAATTTGGTTTCAAAGATAGTAGAAAAAGAGGCAAACCAGACGGTAAATCCAGATGAGGTTGTTGCAATTGGTGCAGCGGTACAAGGTGGAGTACTAGCTGGTGAAGTTAAAAATATTCTATTACTAGATGTAACACCTTTATCTTTAGGGGTTGAAACATTAGGGTCGTTAATGACAGTAATGATTCCTAGAAATACTACAATTCCAGTAAAAAAATCGGAAACCTTTTCTACGGCTACAGATAACCAAGAAAGTGTTGATATTGAAGTTTTACAAGGAGAACGTAAATTAGCTAAAGATAATAAAAGTTTGGGTAATTTTAGACTTGAAGGAATTCCATTAGCTTCTAGAGGGGTTCCACAAATTGAAGTTACTTTTGATATTAACGCAAGTGGTATTTTATCAGTTACTGCTAAAGATAAAGGAACGGGTAAAACACAGCGTATTAACATCCAGAATGCCTCAACTTTAGATAAAGATGAAGTTGAAAAAATGATAAAAAATGCGGAAGAATCATCTAAAATCGATAAAGAGAAAAAAGAGAAAATTGACTTGAAGAACCAGGCTGATTTAGTTTGTTACCAAAATGAGAAACAATTAAAGGAATACGAAGATAAAATATCTTTAGAGAAAAAAGAACTTCTTTTAGAAGGGATTAAAGAAATTCGTAATCTATTACAAAATGATGAGTTTGATAATGAAAATCTGAAAAATAAACTTGAGGAGCTACAAAAAATTTCTCAAAGTGTTGGCGAAGAAATTGCTAGTTCAGCTAAGCCAGAAGTGAACGACGAACCAAAAACAAATTCTGATGAAACAGTTATAGATACGGATTTCACGGATGATTAGTATTTATATAATATCTATATAAATTTAATTGCTTAATATTTACTAATTGATATATAATTATTAATAAATAATTTTATCGGAGGATTCTTATGCTTAGTTTATATTTTTTAAAACTATTCGTTTATGCCATTGTTACTGGTTTTAGTTCACTTTTTATATTTGGGTTTTTATCTAACGATCCCTCAAGAAATCCAAACCGAAAAGATTTCGAATAAGATATAGTATAACGTAAAGTACTAACCTTATTTAGAAATACGGTTAGTACTTTACGTTATACTATATCTTATTCGAAATCTTTTCGGTTTGGATTTCTTGAGGGATCGTTATTGTGGTATAGTAATTACTAGAGATTTCTTAATATTTAACTTGCGAGTGTAGCTCAGTGGTAGAGCGCAACCTTGCCAAGGTTGATGTCGCGCGTTCGAATCGCGTCACTCGCTTATAAATATATAAATTTATATGATAATGTCAATATATATTTTACGAATTGATTAGACTTAAAATAAGAATGTTCCTAAAATACTAAAAATTAAGATATAATAATAGTAATAATCAAACCAAATCAAATTATGTTAAAACACGACCAATTAATTATTGGAGGCAAAGTTTTTAATTCTCGCCTTATTGTTGGGACTGGAAAATATAGAAGTTTAAAAGAGATGGTAGAATGCTTAGCAAAAAGTGAAAGTGAAATGGTCACAGTCGCTATCAGAAGACTTAATTTATTAAATATTTCCAGAAATGATAATTTAATAACAGCCATTAACTGGAAAAAGTTTTGGTTATTACCAAATACTGCTGGTGCAAAAACAGCTGAAGAAGCTATTCGATTAGCATTTTTAGGCCGTGAATTATCTAAAAGGATTGGTCAAAAAGAAAATAATTTTATTAAGTTAGAAGTGATATCTGATCCTAAATATCTTTTCCCAGACCCAATAGGGACATTAAAAGCAGCAGAATTTTTAGTTAAGAAGGGTTTTATTGTATTACCATACACAAATACTGATCCAATGTTAGCAAAACACCTGGAGGATATTGGATGTTCTACTATTATGCCTTTAGGTTCACCTATCGGTTCAGGACAAGGTATTCAAAGTATAAACAATATTCAAATCATTATTGAGAATTCTAAAATACCAGTGATTATAGATGCCGGACTTGGCTCTCCCAGTCAAGTAGCACTTGCTATGGAATTAGGAGCTGAAGCTGTTCTTATTAATACAGCAATAGCACAAGCAAAAAATTCTAGGGGTATGGCTAAAGCTATGAACCTTGCTGTTCAGGCAGGTAGGCAAGCTTATTTAGCAGGACAAATGCGCTCATATAAGTTTGCACAATCAAGTTCTCCTTTAAAGGGGTCAAATTTTTTAAATTTAAATAAAAAATAATTATAAAGCGCGGTAGTTAAATTTCTATTGTCAAGTGGCTTATCATTGAAATTTATTAGTTTTTAAAATGACAATATTAGAGTTGTTATGATAAACTAATTTGGAATTAAGAGATAGATTAAAAATTTCTACTATATTATTAATAACAATCAAAATTTAAAAAAGAATTAGTTCCACGATTTTTTAATCATTTTAGATCCGTAAGGAAGGAGAAGTTAGTGAATATCCCTAAATCCTTAACAACTTATTATTTTATTGTTGCAAGTAGTGAATTTTTATTAGTTGCGGAACCCGTTGAAGAAATTTTACGTGAGCGAGTACAACATTACCGAAGAGTGAAAAAAAATATAGATTTTTGGCTTGTACAATCCCCAAAATTTCTAGAGTCAGTTCAATTAATTGATTTACAGACAAAATTAAGACAAGCTAGAATAGATAATGAATGCTCAGCCATTGTTTCTATAGACAAAACTTTTATTACTTGGTTAAAATTAAGACTTAATAATGTTGCAATGGGAAGCTTTAATGCCCCAACAGGGGATATTACAAGTCCGTTAGCCTCTAATTTTAAAGTTGACGGAATCTCTAAGCAAAAATAATTTTAAAATAATAAAAAACCAATAATTATTAAAAGCCATATTTTAAACTTTAACTAAATTTTTTTATGGCAGAATTAATTATTCTTATTACACACTATTAAAGAATCACTTATTAATTCTGTAAATTGCTATAGCTAGTTAAAAAGAGAATTTAAATTAATGATTTGATCGTTTAATTTTTACTTTAGAAAAAAAGAACTTAAAAGATAATTTTATTTTCTCTAAAAGCTTTTATTTTAATCCAATTTAATTTAATCCAATTTAATAATAACAGATGATAAAATTATTTCCTCGAATTAATAGTATTTGGGATGAATATCGACCAACCTTAAATTCTATTAATGATCTTGAAAAAGAACTAATATCTTTAAGTGATAATGAGCTAAAAAGTAGAACTTCAAAATTAAAATATTTTACTTCTAAAGAAGATGGTTTAGATAAAAAGACATTGGCTGAAAGTTTTGCCTTAACTAGAGAAGCCTCTAAAAGAACAATTGGTTTAAGACATTATGATGTACAATTATTAGGAGGATTAGTTTTAAATGATGGCAAAATTGCGGAAATGAAAACTGGTGAAGGGAAAACTTTAGTTTCAACGTCACCCGCGTTAGTTAATTCTTTAGCGCGTAAAGGTGTTCATATAGTAACTATAAATGATTATTTAGCAAAACGTGACGCAGAATGGATGGGTCAAATACACCGTTTATTAGGATTGGAGGTTGGTCTTATACAATCAGATATGACAATAGCAGATCGTAAAATAAATTATTCTCGGGATATAACCTATGTAACGAATGTTGACTTAGTCTTCGATTTCTTAAAAGATAATATGGTAACGGATAAAAAAGAGTTAGTACAAAGACCTTTTAATTTTTGTATTATTGATGAGGTTGATTCTATTTTGATTGATGAAGCAAGGACCCCTTTAATTATATCACGTGATTCAGATTTATTGGTAGAAAAATATTTTAAAGCCAATGAAGCTTCTAAGTATTTAGAAGATAAAAAGCATTTTGAAATTGATGAAAAAGCAAAAAAAATAAGTCTAACAGAACAAGGTTTGAAACGCACTAAAATTTTATTAAAAGTTGATAATTTGTATAGTATCCAAGATCCATGGATCCCCTATATTTTAAATTCTTTAAAAGCTAGGTATCTTTTTTTCCGCGATATTCATTATATTTTAAAAGATAACCAAATTGTTATTATTGATGAATTCACAGGTCGAATAATGGAAGGTAGAAAGTGGGGTGATGGTTTACACCAATCTATCGAAGCAAAAGAAAATATTCAAAATTTAAGAGGAAGCGAAACTTTGGCCTCTATAACTTATCAAAATTTTTTCCGACTATATCCAAAAATATCTGGTATGACAGGTACGGCTAAAACTGAGGAATTAGAATTTGAAAATATTTATGATTTACCCGTTTCTATATTACCAACATATGAAAAAATGAAGCGTAGAGATGATTCGGATTTTATTTTTATTGATGAAATAAGTAAATGGAGGGCTATTGCTCAAGAATGCTTGAAGATGTATTCTACAGGTCGACCTGTTCTAGTTGGTACAACAACTATCCAAAATTCAGAAATACTTTCTCAATTATTAAACACTTATAGGGTACCCCACCAATTATTGAATGCAAAACCGGAGAACGTTAGTGGAGAATCAAAAATTGTAGCGCAGGCTGGGTGTTTGAATTCTATTACTATTGCAACAAATATGGCAGGCAGAGGAACTGATATCCTATTAGGTGGTAACCCTGAATTTAAAGCATTAGAATCTACTCGCTTCATATTAAAAAGATTATTAGGGAAAAAAAGATTTTTTGTTCCTGGTATTGATTTAAGAAAATTAAAAAGAGCTTTAAAGAAAAGTCCTAAATTAGTTATTTATTTACAAAAAAATTTAGATACACTATTAGCTTCTTTAGAGGTTTCAAGTAAGCAATTAAATCTTTTGGAAAATTTTATTTTTAATCTACATAGTCAATTATTAAATAAATATAAGGAAAAACAAAAAGAAGAATCTGAAATTGTAAAATCGCTAGGTGGACTTTATGTCATAGGGACTGAACGTCATGAATCAAGGAGAATTGATAATCAATTACGAGGTCGTGCAGGAAGACAAGGGAATCCCGGAAGCTCGAGATTTTTTTTAAGCTTAAATGATCCATTAATTCGGATTTTTGGTGGTGATAAAATAAAAGAAACAATGCAAAAATTAAAAATTGAAAGTGAAATTTTAGATTCTAAATTCCTATCAGATTCTTTAAATTCTGCTCAACAAAAAGTTGAAGGGTTTTATTATGATCAACGCAAAACCCTAAATAAGTATGACCAAGTTCTAGATAAACAAAGAAAAGTTATTTATTATTTGCGTGAAAAAGTCCTTTCTACTATTATTATGCGGGATTTAGTTATGGAATTTAGTGAAGGATTTCTTGATGATTTTATAGATTACCTAGAATCACAGACCCGTGAGGGGAAAGACATTATTTTATCAAAAAAAATCCTTAGATTATTAAATCGTTTATCTATTTCAAATGGTATGATATATAACAATTTGGATAAGTTATCTAAATTAAAAAAATTTTTTTACGAGCAATTATGGGCAAGTTATGCTTGCAAAGAGTTTCGTTATTCTTGCTCAACAGATTCACGTGTATTAGATAGATACAACCAACTTATATTTTTTAAATATATTGATTTTTTTTGGTTTAAACATTTAGAAAATATGAATTTTTTACTTGATGCTATTAGTTGGGAAGCCTATGCACAAAAAGATCCTTTTCTTCAATATGATGAGAGGGCTACAAGCCTTCTAAATCTTACTCTTAAAGACTGCCGGGACTCAATTATATTTGAAATTTTTATTTCCAATATTATATTAACAGATATAAATTAAGACAAATAATTAAAGAGAAAATAAAAGAGAAAATATATGTACAAATTCTTTAATTTATGTTATTATACTTTCATCATTTAGTATTTATAATAAAAGATATAATAATATAAAACATTATGACAAAAAGAACATTAGGTGGAACGAATAGAAAAGTTGTAGCTGTTTCTGGTTTTCGTGCTCGAATGAAAAGTAAGCAAGGTATTAAAGTAATAAACAACCGTAGACGAAAAAAAAGAAAAAATTTAAGTATTTAGACAATAGATTTATAGAAAATTAATTTATATAAATTAAAAATATTTTATTATGACTTTTCAAGAAGAACTTTTAATTTTATTAAAAGCCCGTTATCCTATAATTTATGTTATAACCATTGAGGAAGACCGATTAGAATATACTATTCGGAATGCTATTATTAATAAAAGTTATAGTAACCTATATGTTTGGGATTTTATCGACGGGTATAAACTAAATCCCATAAAAAAGGAATTTGGTAAAAGAAATCCATTGGAAGCTATAGAATTTATTGAAAAGATAAATTCAAGAACTCCAAGTATTTTTATTTTAAAAGATTTTAAGAGGTTTTTAAAAGATTTAACAATCTCTAGAAAATTACGCAATATTTTACAACTTTTAAAAATCCAACCCAAGACTATTATTATTGTTGATTCTGAAGTTCAAATACCAAACGATCTTAAAGATCATATCACGATTATAAAATTTAATTTACCCACACCTAAAGAAATTAAAACAGAATTAACTCGTCTGAATAAAAACTTGACTGTTGAAGGGAATTTATCTCAACGAATATTAGAAAAAGTTATTCAGGCTTGTCAAGGTTTATCTTTAGAGAAAATTAGAAGAGTTTTGGGAAAAGCAATTGTTATTTATAAACAAATAGATCAGAATGCAATTCCGATAATTTTAAGAGAAAAACGTCAAGTTATTAGTCAAACCGAGCTTCTAGAGTTTTGGTCAGTTAAAAGTAAATTAAAAGATGTTGGTGGAGCTTATAATTTAAAAAAATGGTTAAACGCAAGAACTGAAATATTTTCTGAACAAGCATTAAATTATGGTTTGGTCACACCAAAAGGAGTGCTAATAATTGGTATGCAAGGAAGTGGTAAAAGTCTGATTGCAAAATCTGTTGCTTATGAATGGAAATTGCCACTTTTACGTTTGGATGTAGGGAGATTATTTGCTGGGGTTGTAGGGGAATCAGAATCTAGAGTTCGTGAAATGATTGCTATTGCTGAATCATTAGCTCCTTGTGTATTGTGGGTTGATGAAATTGATAAAGCTTTTAGTGATTCTGAACAAAATTTTGATAGCGGAACAACAACACGTGTTTTAGCTACATTTGTTACTTGGCTAGGGGAAAAAACTCTTCCTGTTTTTGTTATTGCTACAGCTAATGATATTTATTCTTTGCCTGTAGAAATATTAAGAAAAGGTCGATTTGATGAAATCTTTTTTCTTGGTATACCAACAGTTGATGAAAGAAAACTGATTTATGAAGTCCATTTAAGACGTTTTCGACCAGAAACTTGGCAAACTTATGATAGTAAAAAATTAAGTAAGCGTGCCCGTAAATTTTCCGGAGCAGAAATCGAACAAACTATTATTGATGCGATGTATGTCGCATTTAGTGAACAACGAGAATTTACAACTAATGATATTTTGATAGCTATCAAAGAAACTATTCCTATTCTGGATATTGATCCTTTACGTACAGAGTTAATACAGAATTGGGCAGCATCTGGAAAAATTCGTGTTGCTTAAAATTTTTTTTTAAGTTAAGTTTATTACTGTAAAATTCTATTATTAATTATTTATACGATTCAAAGATGATTAAAAGTGTTTTTAAATATTTGGCTAATTTAAAGTTAGCTATAATAATATTATTAGCCATTGCAATAGTGACTAGTATTGGTTCCATTATTGAACAAAGTAAAGAAATTCCATTTTATCAAAACACTTACCCAACATTAATTTTTAGTATCCCATTTTGGAAAATTCTTCTTTTTTTCGGTTTTGATAATATTTATAGTACGTGGTGGTTTTTATTATTGCTTAGCCTTTTAGGGCTATCTTTAGCTTGTTGTACAGTTCTTCAGCAGTTACCAACTTTGAAATTTTCTCGAAGATACTATTTTTATAAGCAAGTAAATCAATATAATAAGTTAACCTTTAAAATAAAATCAATTAAAGTCTTTCCAAGCCATTTGAGCTATGTATTATTAAAAAAAGAATATTCACTTTTCCAACAATCGAATAGTTTTTATGCCTATAAGGGATTGATAAGTAGAGTTGGTCCTATTATTGTACATTTAAGTATTATTTGTGTACTAGTAGGAAGTACATTAGGGGCGCTAAAAGGATTTAACTCTCAGGAATTAATACCTAAAACTGAAGTGTTTCATATCCAAAATGTTATAAAAAATGGTTTTTTTTCTTCAATACCTCAAAAAACTTTTCGGGTTAATGACTTTTGGTCAACATATAACTCTACTGGTTCAATTAAACAATTTTATACAGATGTTTCAGTCTTAAACGGTCGTGGTGGAGAAATCCAAAGAAAAACTATTTCTGTAAATAACCCATTATTATTAAGTGATTTAATAATATACCAAACTGATTGGGGAATATTAGGTCTAAGATTAAAATATATTAAGAATGATAATTCTACTATACGTCTTCAATTACCGATCTCAAAAATTAATACTTCGAATCAAAAAATTTGGATTAGTTCGTTGCCTAATACAAAACAAGGTACCAAAAGTTTTATTGTACTTATTAAAGATCATCGAGGGCAAATTAGTTTATATGATAATGATGGGAAATTTATCAAGACTATTAATATAGGAGATACTATTTATAATAACGATCTAATGAGTTTTAATTTTACTGATATAATTTCTTCTACAGGTATCCAGATTAAATCTGACCCAGGGATTAAATTAATTTATTTTGGTTTTTTATTTTTAATCGTAAGTAGTCTAATCAGTTATATTTCTTTTTCAGAATTTTGGTTATTGTATTTCCCGACAAAAGTTATTGCTGGTGGGAAAACAAATCGTGCAAAAGTTAAATTCAATCTTGAGTTCTTAAAATTTAAACAATCTTTTTTTTAACTAATCAATTGCAACTGGACATTTATACAAAATACCTGTATTATTAAATGCAAGGTAAAATATAATTCTGTGTTTTATCGATTTTTTAAGTTATAGAATATTAAAATAGTGAGGTCTAAAAGATGTTTGATCATCTTAGAGGAAATGTACTAGAATTGTTTTTCGGCGTCTATTGGATTGAAATTTTTATTTTTATTTTATTTTTGGTCCTAGGTTTCGTGCTAGAACAAAAATTTAATTTTAATAAACCTAGAAAATGGTTTTTAGCCTTTAATGGCTTAGTTTGTCAAAGAGTTCTTTCAGTTTTAGCTTACTATGTACCTTATTTAGATGTAGTGAATACACATATGCCTTTAATTGCTGAAACTCATCCTTTTCTTGTAAGGATTTTTTTACCAAATTATATAGCAGAATCAGTTAATATTATACAAAAGATACCATTCTTATCTTTTATTTATCTGTTGCTCGGGTATGGTATTTTAGTACGTTATAAAATACCAGAGGATAGATTTGTTAGGTTTAATATTATGTATGGCATAATAATTATCTCGTTCCAAGGTATTTTCCATGAATTATTTCTTAATTTTACAAATGCATTTGTTAAAAATCCAGCCGATAAGTCAGAAGCAGCATTATTAGCTTTTCTTGCTTGGGTTGTTATATTTATACCTTGTTTTTTAAGAGCTCTTTTTGGTAAGTATGAAGGTAATACCTTTATGCGCGAAGCAATTGAAGTACATTTAGGTCGCGATGGTCCTGATTTTATTTGGTGGGATAGAACTAGAAAAGATCAAGCACCAAAAAAACCTAAAAAATAACTTTAGCAAGTTATTTTTTATGGGTTAAGATCAATAATTTTTGATTTAATCAAAAAATTTAATAGGCCGAGTTGGATTTGAACCAACGTAGGAAAACCAGCGGATTTACAATCCGCCCCCTTTAACCACTCGGGCATCGACCCTAATAGTTTATGATATTATAGTTTGCGTACACGAACAAATTTTTAAAAATACATTTTATCGTTTAGAAAAATACTCAGTTCTTTTTACTTTATGGTAGGTGTATTTTTAAAAGTTGTTCTTTATTTGAGAAAATGTATTATAATCCTTTTTTCCCTAGAGGGTGTTTCTATTGAACACTCTAAAATATTTATTTAAACTAATATAATCTCTTATGAAATTAGCTTATTGGATGTACGCAGGTCCTGCTCATATTGGTACTCTTAGGATTGCAAGTTCTTTTAAAAATGTCCACGCTATTATGCATGCTCCTTTAGGTGACGATTATTTTAATGTTATGCGATCAATGCTAGAAAGAAAACGTGATTTTACTGCTGTAACAGCAAGTGTTGTTGACAGACATGTTTTAGCAAGGGGATCACAAGAAAAAGTTGTTAATAATATTAGTAGAAAGGATAAGGAAGAAAAACCAGATTTAGTTGTACTAACTCCTACATGTACTTCAAGTATTTTACAAGAAGATTTGCAAAATTTTGTTAACCGTGCTTCAATTGAGACACAAGCTGATGTTTTATTAGCAGATGTGAATCATTATAGAGTAAATGAGATGCAAGCTGCAGATCGTACTTTAGAACAAATTGTACAATTTTATATAAAAAAAGCACAAAAAACTAAGCAATTGGACACCACTAAAACAATAGAACCTTCAGTGAATATTATTGGCTCCTTTAATTTAGCTTTTCATAATCAACATGATATTGCTGAATTAAAACGTCTGATGTCAGATTTAAATATAAAAATCAATAGTATTATACCAGAAGGGGCTTCGGTACAGGAATTAAAAAACTTACCTAAAGCTTGGTTTAATATAGTTCCTTATAGAGAGATTGGTCTCCTGACAGCAGAATATTTAAAAGATGAATTTGATATGCCTTTTATTGATACTACTCCTATGGGAGTAGTTGAAACAGCTAACTGTATTAGAAAAATCCAATATATCCTAAATGATAATAAAGCAGAGGTTAATTTTGAAAAATATATTGATATACAAACTCGTTTTGTTTCTCAATCAGCTTGGTTTTCTAGATCTATAGATTGCCAAAACCTAACAGGTAAAAAAGCAATAGTATTTGGTGATTCTACCCATGCAGCAGCTATGACTAAAATTTTAACAAAGGAAATGGGTATTAATGTTGTTTGGGCTGGAACTTACTGCAAGTACGATAAATCCTGGTTTGAAAAAGAAGTAGGGGATTTATGTGATGAAATTGTTATAACAGATGACCATAATTTAATTGGGGATTTAATAGCTAAAGTTGAACCGGCAGTAATTTTTGGTACGCAAATGGAAAGACATGTTGCTAAACGTCTAAATATCCCATGTGGTGTTATATCAGCACCGGTTCATATCCAAAATTTCCCCTTAAGTTACAGACCATTTCTTGGGTATGAAGGTGCGAATCAAATTGCAGACTTGATATATAATTCTTTCACATTAGGTATGGAAGATCATCTATTAGAAATTTTTGGTGGCCATGATACAAAAGAAGTTTTAAGTGCAGGGTTGTCTGTAACTGAACAAGACTCAGAAATAAAATGGAATTTGGAATCACAGGCAGAATTAACAAAAATTCCAGGATTTATTAGAGGTAAGATTAAACGAAACACTGAAAAGTTTGCTCAAGAACAAAAAATGGAAACTATAACATTAGAAATTATGTATGCTGCTAAAGAAGCTGCAGCTTAAACCCTTATATCTATATTAATATAATCTTCTTGACATAAATAACTTAGTATTGATATGCTGTAATGGTATATCAATCAGTTACGGGACGTAGCGCAGTTTGGTAGCGTATCTGCTTTGGGAGCAGGGTGCCGCAGGTTCAAATCCTGCCGTCCCGAATAATAATATTTAATTACCTCTAAATATTAGAGTTAATTGCGCTTTTTGCGGAGTGGAGCAGTTTGGTAGCTCGTTGGGCTCATAACCCGAAAGTCGCAGGTTCAAATCCGGCCTCCGCTAGAATTTATATAAACTTATTAAATTTTCAGATTTAATTTTAGATTCATATAATTATGTCGCTTTATCCGAGTAAATATATGCCTGTTTTCGGTGGTAGTACTGGTGGTTGGTTACGTGCAGCAGAGTATGAAGAGAAATATGTCATTACTTGGAACTCTACTAAGGAACAGCTCTTTGAAATGCCAACTGCTGGTACTGCATTAATGCTTTTAGGACAAAATCTTTTATATCTTGCTCGTAAAGAACAATGCCTTGCCCTAGGTACTCAATTACGTCAATTAAAAATAAAGGATTACAAAATTTATAGAATTTTCCCAGGTGGAGAAATACAATTTCTACATCCAAAAGATGGTGTTTTCCCCGAGACATCAAATGAAGGTAGAACTCCAGTAGGAAAAAGAGATTTTTCTATTGGAAAAAATCCTAACCCAGCTTCTATTAAATGGAAATAAAAACTATAATCGGATAATCTTAGGTTTTTCTATAATCATATTAAAGATATTGGTGTTTTTTCAAAATAAATATTTAATTTATCTTAGTTTAACTTGACGAACTAATACCTTCTCTTGTAGACTGGTAAGTATGAATAAGTAAAACTTTATATGCAAAATAGAGCATAATTATATGCTCTATTTATTAACATAACAAATAGGAGAGATGGCAGAGATGGTCGATTGCGTCTGATTTGAAATCAGATGAACGTTTATGCGTTCCGTGGGTTCGAATCCGACTCTCTCCTTATAATTTTTAATAACTCGAATAACTAAACAGTTAATTTTATATACAACTTCTACACAACTTGCCTAAAAGTCTTATACTAGTATATAATATATATAATATAAAATAATGTTATACATTATTATATAATTTTTATTAAAAATAACAAAAAATGGCAAATACTAAATCCTCGAAAAAACGTATAAAAATTAATAAAAGAAACCGTATACAAAACAATTCGTATAAATCGCTTATAAAAAGTCATGAAAAAAACCATTTAAATCTTATTAAAGTTTCTAGTGAGCAAGTATCTAATGTAGGAGAAGAGAAGCTTAATTATACGGCTTTGCTTAGAGTTTCTTTTTCGTCAGTCGTAAGTCAGATTGATAAAGCAGTTAAGAAAAAAATTATTCATAAAAATACGGCTATTAGAAAAAAAACCAATTTATTTAAAAAAACTTTCCCTAAATTAAAATAAAATAATATTTTATTTTTCATTTGTTTTCAATATCCCGTTTAGATATAAAATATAGATATATAAAATTTAGATATATTATGAAAGATATTTTAGAGAATAAAAAGCAAAAATTTCCGATAATTCTTCCAGATTTGTCAGAAGTTCAACGGATAAGTTTTTGTTGGTTTTTAACAGAAGGATTACCTGAAGAGTTAACCAACTGTCCTTCAATATTAAATAAAAGAAGTGGTATTGAATTAATAATTTATGGGCAAGAATATAAAATTTATTATCCTAGTTTTGCTATTTTAAATGCTCTAAAGAAAAAAGGTAATTATAACTTAAGAGTTTATGTTTTAATGTCACTGAAAAAAAAAGAAACGGTGAAGAACGGTTCAATACAATCGGAAGATTTTTCGCCGAAAGAGCGGGTATTTTTTGGTGAAATACCTCTTATGACTGAGAAAGGTACTTTTATATTTAATGGTTGCGAAAGGGTAATTGTTAGTCAAATCATTAGAAGTCCTGGTATCTATTATAAACGGATTCAAAAAGAGAAAAAAGTTTTTTATGAAGGAACAATTATTTCAAAGCATGGGTCTTGGTTAACATTTGAATTAGAATATAATTTAATTTGGGTTAAATTTGATAAGCAATATAAAATCCCTATAAATTGGTTTCTAGTTGGCTTTTCTTTAGAAGAGCATGAAATCTATCAAACGGTTCAAAACTATGAGTTCTTGCGAAAAAGTGTTAAATCTTTGAATTCAGTTATTTATGACAAAATGTTTCATAAGTCTACTTTTGGAAGTTATAATAAAAGTATGTTAATGTCAGTTTTTAGAATACGTGAACTTATAACTGAACGTCTTTTAAATAAGAGTTTATATGATCTTGGTGAAGTAGGTCGTATTAAACTTAATAAGAAATTGGGGATTAGTTTACCAGCAAATATAAGAATTTTAACTTCTTTAGATATTCTAAAAGCTATTGATAAGCTAATTCATATTAGTTCTTATAATGAAAAGCTTGATGATATAGACAATTTAGAAAACAGAAGAGTACGTTCGGTAGGTGAGCTTTTACAATTACAAGTACGCGTAGCTCTTAATCGACTAAGAAAAAAAATTACTACCGATGAAAAATTAACACCCGATATGTTCCGGGTTAAAAAATTAAAAAGTAGTACTTATGAGAAAAAGTCTAAGGATATAAAAATTAAATCCAATAAGGGAAAAGTTAACCAAACTTTTGAGGAAGACATACCCCTAGAGGAAACTTTAATGCCTAATGATTTAGTGAATGCAAAAGTTTTAACTTCTGTCATAAGAGAATTTTTTGGTCTAAGTCCTTTATCACAATATTTTGATGAAATAAATGCTTTAGCACAACTTACACATAAACGTCGAATTAGTTCTTTAGGTCCTGGAGGTTTAAATAGTGAACATGTCAGCTTCGCAGCAAGAGATATTCACCCAACACAATATGGACGTTTGTGTCCAATCGAAACTCCTGAGGGACAAAAAGCTGGTTTAATTGCATCCTTGGCGACACATGCGAAAATTAATAATTATGGTTTCATAACAACTCCTTTTTTCCGTGTCTATAAAGGAAAAGTATTAAGAGAATTAGGGCCAATTTATTTAACTGCAGAACAAGAAACTATATACAAAGTTGCATCTGGGGATGTTTTATTAACGAAAGATGAGTTTTTCCAAACTACTTCAGTTCCTGTACGCTTTTATAATGAATTTATAATTGTGGATTCCGTTAGTGTTGATTTTATAGCCGTTTCTCCTATACAAATTATAGCAATAGGGGCTTCTCTAATACCGTTTTTAGAGCACGATGATGCTAACCGTGCATTAATGGGTTCAAATATGCAAAGACAAGCTGTTCCTCTATTATATCCAAAAAAACCTATTATTGGTACAGGTATTGAACACCAAATAGCAATAGATTCACAAGTAGTGATTATAAATTTATTAAATGGAATTGTTGATTCTGTTTCGGCAGACCGTATTATAATACTTGATAATAAAAATATTGGAAGTTCTAAAGTTTACTTTTTAGATAAGTATCGTCGTTCGAACCAAGAAACTATAATTAATCAAAAACCATTAATTTGGACTGGTGAAATTGTAAAACCGGGTCAAATTATTGCTGATGGGCCCGGAACTGATGGAGGAGAACTCGCGTTAGGTCAAAATTTAACGGTTGCTTATATGCCGTGGGAAGGTTATAATTATGAAGATGCTATTCTAGTTAGTGAAAGATTAGTTCAAGAGGATCTTTTTACTTCAATTCATATAGAAAAATATGAATTACAGCTTGTAGATGATAGCGCAAGTGTAGAAGAAATAACAACATCAATCCCGAATATTGATGCGGAGTCTATAGTTAATTTAGATACAAATGGTATAATAAAAAAGGGAACGTTTGTTAATGCCGGTGATATTTTAGTAGGTAAAATTACCCCTATAGTAGAGGATGAGGAATTACCGGAGAGTAAATTATTAAGGGCAATATTCAATATTAAATCACCAGAACCAGAAGATACTTCTTTAAGAGTACCAAATGGTATTTCAGGGCGAGTTATTGAAATACAAACAGCTTCACGTGAAAAAGGAGATAATTTAGCTTCTGGTGTATACGAATGGGTTTGTATCTCTATAGCGCAAATTAAAAAAATTCGGATTGGTGACAAAATTTCGGGAAGACATGGTAATAAGGGTGTTATTTCAAAAATAATTCCAATACATGACATGCCATTTTTACCTGATGGTACAGTAGTGGATGTTATTTTAAATCCTTTAGGTGTTCCGTCACGAATGAATGTAGGTCAAATTTTTGAATGTTTATTAGGCTTTGCGGGAGATTACTTAAATCGTAGATTTAAAGTGGTTCCATTTGATGAAATGTACAGACCAAACGCTTCACGTATATTAATAAATAAAACTTTAAAAAAAGCTGCTAAAAAAACTAATAAATCTTGGCTTTTTAATAAATCTTCCCCTGGTAAAATAATATTAACAGATGGAAGAACTGGTGAACTTTTTGATAATTCTATTCTTGTTGGAAAGCCTTATATTTTAAAGCTTATTCATCTAGTAGATAAAAAAATGCATGCACGTTCAACGGGTTCTTATTCATTAGTAACTCAACAACCATTAGGAGGTAAATCAAAACATGGTGGTCAAAGATTTGGAGAAATGGAAGTTTGGGCTTTAGAAGCTTTTGGGGTAGCATACACTTTGCAGGAATTACTAACTATAAAATCTGATGATATAAACGGACGACACGAAGTGTTTAACGCCATTATTAAAGGTCATCCAATACCTGAACCAGGTGTTCCTGAATCCTTTAAAGTATTACTAAGAGAATTAAATGCTTTAGGATTAGATATTACGACACATCAAATTGGTAAATTCAATAATGGGGAAATGGCATCCTATAAAGTTAACCTATTAACTCTTGTTAAATCTAAATTACTCTAAAGCTTGAGTTTATTTCAAAGTTATAAAACTATTTATTTGTATAAAATTATGAAAAACATGAAACAACAATTTGAGTATGTTAAAATTAATTTAGCTTCACCTGAGCGTATTAAAGAGTGGGCTGAAAAAATTTTACCTAACGGCGAGATAGTTGGTGAAGTTACTGAACCTGAAACGATTAATTATCGAACTCATAAACCTGAAAAAGGTGGGTTGTTTTGTGAAAAAATCTTTGGTCCTATCAAAAATTGGGAATGTACTTGTGGTCGTTATAAGCACAAAGAGCCAGAAACGTTAATTTGTGAAATTTGTGGTGTAGAATTGACAGAATCTCGAGTACGTCGACATAGAATGGGTTATATTAATTTATTATCACCAGTTGTACATATTTGGTACTTAAAGGGGTCGCCTAGTTTTTTATCCACTATCTTAGATTCTTCAATAACCAAACTTGAAGGTGTTGTTTATAATGGTAAGGAACCTGAGCAAGATCAGGATGTTTCAAAATATGATGATTTTTTTTATGATACAGAAGGTGAGGGTTTTGTTTATGGTAAAAAACGTCAAGGGGCAGAAATTTTATATGATAGATTAAAACGAATTGATTTAAAAGAAGAGATTGCAAGTAATCGTAACATAATGTTTTGTTCTAACGTTACAAAAGCAGTAGAGGATGCAATTAAAAGAATTCGTATATTTGAAAATTTTTTAACGACTAATACAAGACCAGAATGGATGGTGTTACATTTTCTTCCTGTTCTTCCCCCTGGTATTAGACCAATGGTAAAATTGGATAATGGAAGATTTGCTACTTCTGACCTAAATGAACTTTACCGAAAAATCATTATTAGAAATAAAAGACTAAAACGCTTATTGTCAGTACACGCACCTAGTGTTGTTATTCTAACTGAAAAACGAATGATTCAAGAGGCTGTTGATACACTGATTGATAATGGTAAACGAGGTTCAAAAGTCTTAGATGCAAATAAACGTCCATTAAAATCCTTAGCTGATATTATTGAAGGTAAACAAGGACGATTCCGTCAAAACTTATTAGGTAAACGAGTAGACTATTCTGGTCGTTCTGTTATTATTGTCGGCCCTCAATTGGAGTTAAACCAATGTGGATTACCTTATGAAATGGCAATCGAATTATTTTTGCCATTCATTATTTATAAATTGCTTTCCCAGGGTTTATCTCATTCAATAAAAAAGGCTAAAAAAATTATTTATAGTAACCAATCTTTTATTTGGTATTTAACAGAGGAAATATTAAGAAAACATCCTATTATTTTAAACCGGGCACCTACTCTTCATCGTTTAGGTGTGCAAGCTTTTGATCCCGTATTGGTTAGGGGACGAGCTATTCAGTTACATCCTCTTGTTTGCCCAGCTTTTAATGCAGATTTTGATGGTGACCAAATGGCAGTACATATTCCTCTATCTTTTGAATCGCAATTGGAAACAAGATTGTGTCTTTTAGCTCCTAATAATTTTTTGTCGCCTTCTACTGGTGAACCAAATATTCAACCATCACAAGATATGGTTTTAGGTTTTTATTACTTAACCGCACAAAATAGAATGGGCTTAAAAGGTTCAAACAATTATTTCTCTAATTTTAATGAAGTAATCTCAGCATATGAACAAAAACAACTACAATTACATTCATCTATTTGGGTTAGGTGTCCAAAGGATATTACGTTAGATACTGAACTAAAATTTTTAAAGACTATTGTTCTAGCTAATACTCAGACTCTTCATATTTATAATAATTTACAACGTAAAGAGACAAAAACCGGACAATTATTAGTCCAATATATTCGAACTACACCTGGTCGTATTATTTTTAACCAGTGCATTAATGATATATTAAATAAATAGGAGGCATAAGAAAATGTTAAAGCAATCAAAAATATTTTCTAATAACATCATTAATAAAAAAGAGTTAAAGAAAATTATTGAATGGGCATTTAAAAATTATGGTCAGAGAAAAGCTGCCTATTTTGTCGATCAATTAAAAGAAATAGGGTTTGAATACGCTACAAAATCTGGGATTTCTATAAGTATTGAAGATTTAAAAATATCACCTGCTAAAACGGCTCTTATGGAGATTGCATCTAATGATGTTTTTTTAGCAGAATCACAAGCAAATAATGGTGAGATTACTGAAGTAGAACGTTTCCAGAGAATTATTCATATTTGGAATAGTACGAGTGAGGAATTAAAAGATCGATTAATAGAATTTTTTAAAAAGAATGATCCTTTAAATTCAGTATATATTATGGCCTTTTCTGGTGCACGGGGAAATATTGCACAAGTTCGACAATTAGTCGGTATGAGAGGCTTAATGTCAGACCCAAATGGTAAAATTATTGATCGGGCTATCGGAGCAAATTTTCGCGAAGGTCTATCAATTACAGATTATATTATTTCCTCTTATGGTGCTAGGAAAGGTTTAGTTGATACAGCAATAAAAACCGCAGATTCGGGTTATCTAACAAGAAGACTTGTTGAAGTTGCTCAAAGTATTATAATCAGTGAATTAGATTGTAAAACAGAGCGAGGTATTTTTTTAGAGGAAGACGTAGAAAAAGATGAAAAAGGGTTTTTGTCTCTTAAAGAACTGCTTAATGGCCGTGTACTAGCGTCTACAATCTGTAAACCAGGAAGTACAGAAATTATTGCTTTAAGAAATCAAGAAATAACGTCAACTCTTATTGATAAATTAATTAAATTCAAAATTATTAAAGTATTAATTAGATCTCCATTAACCTGTGAATGTAGAAGAGCAATTTGTCAACAATGCTATGGCTGGAATTTAGCACTAGGTACTTTAGTGGAATTAGGTGAAACAGTTGGTTTAATTGCAGCACAATCTATTGGTGAACCGGGAACACAATTAACTATGAGAACTTTCCATACAGGAGGAATTTTCACAAGTGAATTAATTCGTCAGGGACGTGCTCAATGTTCTGGTTATATAAATTTTTTGCCAGAGTTAAAAGTTAGCCCTTACCGTACTAATTATGGACAAGATGCTGTAGTAAGTGAAAATCAATCTTGGTTAGCAATCATAAATTATGCAAATGAAAGAGTAAAAGTGAGGGTTGAAGCTCGTACGATAATTCTTGTAAATAATAAGAATTACATTAAGCGTAATCAAGTGTTATTTGAAGCTGCTCCGAAGATAAAAGAAATAAATTTAGCTGAGAAAGAAATTAAATATATTTGTGCAAAAGAACCGGGTGAAATATTTTTGGAAAAAAATGGCTTCCCTCAACTAGCAGTCAATGAAAATTTTAGTAAACGAAGTAAAAAAAATTATATTTTTTGGGTTTTGTCTGGTCAAGTTTTTAGTATTGCATTTAATACCAATCTACGAGTAAGGAAATTAGAAAAAATTTATAAAAACCAAGCTATAGCCCAATCAAAAATGGTTACGACTATAGGAGGTTTTATTCATTTATCTAGAAATAAATTAACCCAAGAAATAAACAGTCTAAGTATCCAAAATTCTTCTTATGGGTTAAATAATTTCAAGATATTTATAGAGAGAAATAATATTGAAGTTATTAAATGTAAAGTCTACTTATCCCCTACTCATGAAATAGTATTAAAACCAGAATTACTTAATAATTATTTATTTTCTTTGGGTGTTTTACACAATAAGAAATATAAAACAAAAACTGGTGGAAAATTCTATATTTCAAATTTTTATAAGCCAAGCTTATTTAGCCAGCAGTCAGGTAATAATTTTAATAATAAATTAAAGCCAGGCTCAACAATTTTTTATATACCAGAAGCTGTAGTTCAAACAACTGCAAATAAAAAAGATTTTAAATTTAAAAAGGGAGATTATGTAAAAAAAGATATAGAAATCTTTCCTAATTATATTAATAATATAGAAGGTTTTATAGATTTTGAAGTTGAAAAACGAATTAAATATATTAGTATTAAGCCAGGACAGAAGTATCTGTTGGATAAAAAACCGAAGTTATTTAAAGAATATAATGAACAAGTTTATTATCCTGGAGAGTTAATATTAGATAAATTTGAAGTTAAAGTTTTAAGTTATCTAGAATTTAAAGACATTAATAGTGAGACCTATTTATATATTCATCCTATAACTCGTTATGAATTTACCAATGAACGTTCAGTTAAAATTTTTAAATCAAATTATTTCGCACCTCTTAATCTATTAGTTGAAAATTTTAATTTACAAGTTGCCTCTGGTCAGCAAATTAAAATTGATTATCCAATACAATTTGTCGATTCTCCATTAACAATTGATTATTCGCTTCAATCAAATGATACAGAATTAATCTTTGAGTATAAAGGACCACAAAAAAAGAATTCTTATGGCCAAGTTAATCTAATTTATTCACAAACTTTTCTTTTTGATTCGGTGATACCAAAAGAAATAAAGAAAACGGATGTCTCTTTAAATTTGCTTGTAGAGGAAAAACAATTTATTGATCCTTATACCGTTGTTGGTTCTTTTGATACTATATTCCCATTTGATAATTTTGTTTACAGTTTAAAAATAAAACGGAATAACATAAAGTCTAATATTTTATTAACAACAAAATCTGATTATGAAGAAATTTTTTTAGATAGTTTTACTCATAAATATAAACAAAACCAATTTTTAAAAGTAAATAAACTTTTCAATAATAATGTACTTATTAAAAATTCTGGATTAATGGAGCAAGTCGTAGGTAATAAAATTGCTTTACATTTAGGTCAACCTTATTTTTTCTCTACGGGAGCTTTAATTCGAAAAATCCCTGGTGATTATATTAAAGGACAAGAAAATTTTGGGCAATTAGTATACGAAAGATTAAAAACTGGTGATATAGTGCAAGGTTTACCAAAAATTGATAATATTTTAGAGGCTCGTAAGCCTAAAAATGAAGCTCTCCTTGCAACTAGACAAGGTTTTATTAAATCAATCAAGTATACCTCTAATCTCATTTTAATTAGTACAGTGCCCTCTAAAAGTTATGATTATTATATAGCATCACGTTCTGAAAGATTATTAGTTAAAAATTATGAATCTATATCCGTCGGACAACCGTTAACTGAAGGTCCCTTAAATCCTCACACTCTTCTTCATGTCTATTTTCGATATTTTTGTTCCTTAGGGACATTATCTATTTATGAGTCAGCTTACCGTAGTTTAAAAAAATTACAAACATTATTATTGACATCTGTTCAAGCCATATATATTTCACAAGGAGTTATAATTTCAGGGAAACATGTAGAGTTAATTGTTAGAGAAATGACACATAAAGTTTATATAGAATACCCAGGAAAAACAAATTTCTTACCTGGGGATATTATAGATTTAGATCAAGCCCAATATATTAATCTTTGTATTAAAAATAGTAATAAATTAGGATTCCGTCCTATTTTGTTAGGTATTACAAAATCTTCTTTAAAAACCGATGGTTTTTTAGCTGCAGCGAGTTTTCAAGAAACAACACGAGTTTTAACACGAGCAGCTATTCAAGGAAAAACTGATTGGCTTAGAGGCTTAAAGGAAAATGCTATTACCGGACGATTAATACCAGCAGGTACGGGGTTTTATGCTAATCAAGATATTACGTTTAATAAAGTTTTATTGCCACAAAAATTAATAACAAAAAAAGATAATTTAAGTTTGAAAAAACAATTAAAAATGAAACAAACAAAATTAAAAAAATTAATAAAATTTAAGTATAATAATTAAATCCCTTTATAATTTTATAATTAAAAGGTTAAAAGTCTGCTATACTAGTTATCATATAAATTAACACAAAAATAATTATTATTTAATTTAAGAAAAATGTTTTAAGTAAAAAAGTTAAGTATAAAATATTTTAAAATAAAAAGGATTATTATTTCTATGGCTAAAATTGAATTGGCTCAACTTTTAGATGCAGGTGTACACTTTGGACATAAGGCTCATCGATGGAATCCAAAAATGTTTCCTTATATATATGCAGAACGAAATGGTATACATATTTTAGATTTAATCCAGACAACTGAGTTTTTAAAACGCGCTTGCGATTTTAGTAAAAAAGCCTCTGCAAAAAACCAAACTTTTCTATTTGTTGGGACAAAAAAACAAGCGTCTTCTTTAATTGCTATTGAAGCTCAAAAATGTGGTGCATTTTATGTAAATCACCGTTGGTTAGGTGGAATGCTAACAAACTGGGTAACTATAAAAGGTCGAATTGATCGTTTAAATCAATTAGAAGAACAAGAAAAGTTAAATTCTTTTAATAATCTACCTAAAAAAGAAGCATCAAATTTAAAAAAAGAATTAGAAAAACTTAAAAAGTATTTTAATGGCGTGAAGGGGATGAAAAAAATCCCTGATATTTTAGTAATAATTGACCAAAAACGCGAAATTATTGCTATTCAAGAAGCACTTTCTTTAGATATTCCTATTATTTCGATTCTTGATACGAATTGTGACCCAAATTTAGCTACAATACCAATCCCTGGTAATGACGATTCAATTAGATCAATCAAATATATTATTAAAAATATAGCAGATAGTATTTGCTTGGGACAACAAAATTCTCTAAAAATTTAGAAAAGAAGGTCAAAAGTTAATCACAACATTAAAAATTAGGATAAAATATTACTATGACTTTAGAAATTAGTTCATCACTAGTTAAAGAATTGCGACAAAAAACTGGTGCTGGTATGATGAATTGTAAAAAAGCTCTTCAAGAAACAAATGGTGATTTTGAAGAAGCTGTTAAGACTCTACGTCAGAAAGGCTTGGCTGCTGCGGATAAGAAAGTTGATAGAAAAACTATTGAAGGTGTTGTAAGTAGTTATATACATGCTGGTGGAAAAATTGGGGTTTTAGTTGAAGTTAATTGTGAAACAGATTTTGTTGCACGTCGTAAAGAATTTCAAGAATTAGTTCAAAATATTGCAATGCAAATTGCAGCTTCACCTGAGGTTCTTTATGTTAACACTAATGAAATACCAAAAGAATTTTTCCTTGCAGAAAAAGAAATTGAATCCGAGAAACAAGACTTAGTTAATAAACCTGATGAAATTAAAGAAAAAATTATTTTAGGGCGAATTGAAAAAACCTTAAAAAATTTAAGTTTGCTTGATCAAGCATTTATTAGAGATTCAAATATTACAATTGATGAATTAATAAAGGAAAAAATCACTCTTTTTGGTGAAAATATTAAAATTAAAAGATTTACTCGTTATACACTAGGAAGTTAGGATTACGTATTATTTCAAAGCCAAAAAAAATTTCAGAAGTTATTTCCAAATAGAAATAACTGTATAAACTTTGAAGATCCTAGTTAGTCATTACATGATAGAAAAGTTTTCTATTTAAAATTTTTCTTTTTTAGGTATTTTAAACTATAATTATTTTAATTTTGGTTCCATAGCATTCATCTGTATGCGTATTTTTGCATAAGGTGTTATAATTTATCTCTTTACTAAAATTAAATATGAATATTCTGGAAAGTACTAATTTTATTAATTTGAACTCATTAATCTTTTTATCAGATATCGAAGTTGGAAAACATCTCTATTGGGAATTAAATGATATTACTTTTCATGGCCAAGTATTAATCGTTAGTTCTCTTGTAATATTATTAACACTTGTATTTTCGTTTTTAGGAACTTCAAATAAGAATATCGTTCCTAATGGTTGGCAAAATTTTATGGAATCAGTTGTTGAATTTATTAAAGATATCGCTCAAAACCAACTTGGTGAAACGGCTTATCGACCATGGTTACCTTTTATTGGTACTTTATTTCTATTTATTTTTGGCTGTAACTGGGCAGGTGCCATAATACCGTGGAAATTAATAAAGCTTTCGGAAGGTGAATTTGGAGCTCCAACAAATGATATAAATACAACAGTAGCATTAGCTTTATTAACATCGTTTATGTATTTTTATGCAGGCTTAAGTACAAAAGGATTTGGATATTTTAAACGATATATAGAACCTACACCTCTTTTATTACCAATTAATATTTTAGAGGATTTTACAAAGCCTCTTTCACTAAGTTTTCGACTATTTGGTAATGTTTTAGCAGACGAATTAACTGTTTCTGTTTTAACTTTATTAGTTCCTTTGATTGTACCCTTACCAGTTATGCTTTTAGGGGTTTTTGCTAGTTCAGTACAAGCTTTAATTTTTTCAACTCTAGCTGGTGCATACATTGCTGAAGCTGTTGAAGGACATTAAGGATTGTATTAGTATTTTTATTATCTAAAGGAATATATTAGAAATTTGTTAATTTTTTCTTATCTAACCCATGAATAAATTATATGGATTCAATTGTTTCTGCTGCATCCGTTATAGCTGCTGGTCTTGCTGTTGGTTTAGCTGCGATTGGCCCTGGAATTGGTCAAGGTACTGCCGCTGGTCAAGCTGTTGAAGGTATTGCTCGTCAACCAGAAGCAGAAAATAAAATCCGTGGTACTTTACTTTTAAGTTTCGCCTTCATGGAAGCTTTAACAATTTATGGGCTAGTTGTAGCTTTAGCTTTATTATTTGCAAACCCATTTACTAGTTAATAAACAATAGCTAAGACGTTTTTTTATTTAATTATTGAATATATAATTATAAACGTCTTGGCTATTACTATCAATCAGTTATCCTTTCCCCACAAAAATTTTATTTTTAATACTAAAACTAAAAGATGTTTTATAACTATAACTCCATTTTAATAATAGGAACCGAAAAAACTGGAGGACTATTTGATTTTGATGGTACATTACCAATTATAGCATTACAATTTGTACTTTTTATGTTCATTTTAAATTTTATCTTATATACACCTCTTTTAGATAGTATTGATGAGCGAAATCTTTATATTAAAAAAAGTTTAGATGAAGCTACAAGTGTACTAACAAAGTCTAACCAATTAAATGTAAAATATGAAGCAAAAACATCCAAAGCCCGTAAAGCAGCTAAATTAGATTTATTAACCTATCAAAAGCTATATAAAGATATCTTAGAGGAAAAAATGAGGTCTTCTCAACTTTTTATTGATAAATTTTTAATTGAAACAACTGAAAATTTTGAAAATAACAAGGATAGCATATTAACAAGCTTTGATAATGAAATTGATTCTTTAAGTAGTCAAATTATGGCAAAGCTTCTTACTTAAGTATATTTTTCTTTTTTAAGAATTAAGAATAAATAGCACCGATGAAAATTTACAAATATTAATTAATTAATAAAAAAATGAAAAGTTATCTAGAGTACTTTGCATCAAGTGAAAATTTTGGAATAGCATTAAATACGGATATATTTGAAACAAACATTATAAATATAATATTGTTACTGGTAATCCTTTTTGTTGTTATAAAAAACTTTTTAACAGAAAATCTTACAGCGCGTAAAAAAAAAATTGTCGATGATATACAAAATGCTGAAACTCGCTTAGCAGATTCTAACAAACGTTATACTGAAGCTAAAAAACAGTGGGCACAAATGGATATCATAATTAAAGAGATAAATCATCAAATGGAAGTTACAAAGCAGAATGTTTTAAAACTTAAATGGGACCAAGGAAAAGAAGACCTTTCCAAAAAATTTACAACAGCAATAGCGGTTTTACGTAATCGAGAAAATAAAATTTTCAATGATGTTATTAAGGAAGTTTCGAAAAAAGCATTAAATCGTGTTATTTTTAAACTTCAAAAACAATTAGGGAAAGTGGAACAATCTGCTATTGTAAATCGGAAAATAATGCAATTAGGAGACTAAAAATGGCTAACACAATGTTTGGTTCAAAAATAGCAAATCCATATTCAGAAGCTTTATTACAATTAGGCTTAAATTTGTATTTAAAAGAAGAAAATGCTGATACTCAAGTTTTCTTTCAAATTATTTTTGATATGGAGAATTTATTAACCATATTAAAATTAACTCCAGTATTAGAAAAATATTTAGCTAATCCTTTGATTCTAGATAAGGATAAAAAAAATGTTTTAGAAAAGTGTTTATCAAAAAAAACGAGTTCTACAACAAAAAATTTTTTAATGCTTCTAGTAGATAAAAAACGAATAGGTTTTCTTCAAATCATTACCCAAACTTTTTTAAATAAGGCTTATGATTTTGTTTGTCTTAAATTTGTTGAAGTTTATTCTGCCGCTACATTAAGTAAAGAACAAAAAGCACAATTAATAGAAAAACTTAAAATATTACTAGGCCCTGAATTCACAACTTCTAAAGTCTACTATTCTAAAATTAATGTAACATTCCGAGTGGATAAAGAAATTTTAGGCGGCTTTATTATTAAAGTTGATTCTAAAATTATTGATTTAAGTTTGCGTGGAGAATTAGAAAGCTTAGCTAAACAAATGGAAATAAACTTATTAAGTTAAAACTTATAATAATTATTTTGGGTAAGATGTTTCCCTAATTTTTTTAACTAAAGAAGAGGATTATTTTTATCCTATTTTTTCTGTAATTTAAAGTTCTTATTGAAGGAAGAAAAAAAATTGAGTATCTTATGACAAACCCTAATGAAATAAGTAATATTATTAGAAAACAGATTGAAGATTATAGTACCGATTTAAATATTGATATTATTGGAACTGTGTTACAGGTTGGGGATGGGATTGCTCGTGTTTATGGGTTAGATGAGGTAATGGCTGGTGAATTACTAGAATTTGATGAAGGTACAATTGGAATCGCATTAAATCTAGAGAACGATAACGTTGGGGCTGTTCTTATGGGGGATGGGCGAGAAATTTTAGAGGGTAGTACAGTAAAAGCAACAGGTCGAATTGCTCAAATTCCTGTAGGTGATAGTTTATTAGGTCGAGTTTTAGATCCTTTAGCCATACCAATTGATGGTAAAGGTGAGGCACCTTCAACAGAGACACGTCTTATTGAATCAATGGCTCCTGGTATTATTAGTAGAAAATCTGTTTGTGAGCCATTACAAACTGGTATTACTGCTATTGATGCTATGATTCCAATTGGTCGAGGCCAACGTGAATTAATTATTGGTGATAGACAAACTGGAAAAACTTCTATTGCTCTAGATACAATTATTAATCAAAGAGGACAAGATGTTGTTTGTGTTTATATTGCAATTGGTCAAAAAGCCTCTTCCGTTGCACAAGCGGTAACTAATTTACAAGAAAGAGAAGCCTTAAGTTATACTGTAATTGTTGCTGCAAATGCAGATCAACCTGCGACATTACAATACATTGCCCCTTATACAGGTGCAGCAATTGCTGAATATTTTATGTATACGGGTAAGCATACTCTAGTAGTATACGATGACTTATCAAAACAAGCATCAGCATACCGTCAAATGTCTTTATTATTACGTCGTCCACCTGGCCGAGAAGCTTATCCGGGGGATGTTTTCTATTTACATTCACGTTTATTAGAGCGTGCAGCAAAATTAAATGATGTACTTGGTGGTGGTAGTATGACTGCATTACCAATTATTGAAACTCAAGCTGGGGATGTTTCAGCATATATCCCTACTAATGTAATTTCAATTACTGATGGCCAAATCTTTTTATCAGGAGACTTATTTAATGCTGGGTTACGTCCTGCAATCAATGTTGGTATTTCAGTATCTCGAGTAGGTTCTGCAGCACAGATAAAGGCTATGAAACAGGTAGCAGGTAAGCTAAAATTAGAATTAGCACAATTTGATGAGCTTGAAGCATTCTCACAATTCGCTTCAGATTTAGATAAGGCAACGCAAGCTCAACTAGCTCGAGGCCAACGATTAAGAGAAATTTTAAAACAAGCGCAAAATTCCCCAATTCCTGTAGCTGAACAAGTAGCTATTATATATATTGGTACGAATGGATTTTTAGATGATTTAGAAATTAATGAAATTCCAACTTATTTAAAAAGTCTTCGTGAGTATATAACAAATTCTAAACCAGAATACCTGGAAATGGTAAATTCTTCAAAACAATTTACTGGTGAAGCTGAAACTATTTTAAAAAGCGCAATAGATGACGTAAAAAAAACTTTTAAAATTTAATATTACTAGAAGACTTTAAACACTTAAAAATTTTTTAAGCGTTTAAAGTCTAATAATACTAAATTTAATTTAGAATAAACCTAATGTGATCGCTTTACTTATGGGTAAGCAAGCTCCGATACCTAACCATATAGCAACAAATGTTCCTATTAAAAAGACCGTTGAAGCTACTGGTCTTCTAAATGGATTTTGAAATTTATTAACATTTTCAATAAAAGGTACTGTTATTAAACCTAATGGCACAGAAGCCATCGCTAAAACACCTAATAATTTATTTGGTAGTACACGTAATAAATTAAACGTTGGGAAAAAATACCATTCAGGTAAAATTTCTAACGGAGTTGCAAATGGGTTAGCTTTTTCACCTAAAGCTGAAGGCTCCATCACTGCTAAACCAATAACTAATACAAAAGTTCCTAAAATACAAATAGGAAACATATAAAAAATATCATTTGGCCACGCAGGTTCACCATAATAATTGTGGCCCATTCCTTTTGCTAATTTAGCGCGTAATTTAGGATCTGTTAAATCCGGTTTTTTTAAGATTGACATAATATCTCCTATTATTATATTTATATTAAAAACTAAAATCTTATTTCTTAAATAAAGCCTATTTAATAGTATTTTTCTTTTTATAATGGTCCTGAAATACCTTGTTTTCTTATCATTAAGAAATGTGTAATCATTAGCGCAGCTGCAACTAACGGTAAAACAAAGGTATGTGCACTATAAAATCGTGTTAAAGTACTTTGTCCTACACTAACTCCTCCACGTAATAGTTGAACTATTGGAGGTCCAATAATAGGAACAGCCTCAGGTACTCCTGTTACAATTTTACATGCCCAAAATCCTACTTGATCCCATGGTAATGAATAACCTGTAACACCAAAAGACACTGTTGTAACCGCTAGAGTTACTCCTGTAACCCATGTTAATTCGCGAGGCTTTTTAAACCCTCCAGTTAAATAAACTCGAAAAACGTGTAAAATCAACATAAGTACCATCATACTTGCAGACCAACGATGAATAGATCGAATTAACCATCCAAAGTTTACTTCAGTCATAATATATTCAACCGAAGAAAAAGCTTCACTAATACTAGGTCTGTAATAGAATGTCATTGCAAACCCTGTTGCAACTTGAACTAAGAAGCATGTAAAAACAATACCACCAAAGC